GGGTTTCGAGCAAAGTTAACCCGTATTTACATTAATTCAATTTGTAACATTTCGACACCAACTCCGATTTGTTATTTATAGTCAAGTTATTTTCTAAGTCTTAATTAAACATGGTAAGAGTAAAAAGAGGGAATGTTGCGCGTAATCGTCGTAAGAAAATTTTAAAGTTTGCGAAAGGATTTAAAGGTGCCCACTCAAGATTATTTCGTACAGCAAATCAACAAGTTATGAAAGCACTTATTTATTCATACGTTGGTAGAAAAAGAAGAAAAAGAGATTTTAAAAGGCTATGGTTATGTCGTGTTAATGCTGCAGCCCGTATTGAAGGCTTAACTTATAGTAAGTTAAAGAATCGTTTAAAACAAAATTCAATTGATCTCAATTTAAAGATGTTAGCTCAAATTGCTTTATTGGATAAGAGCACATTTTCGCTTATTGTTAACCAACTTTAAGTCTTATAGTAAAAAAATTATTCGTTTTAATTTAAAATGGCACATAAAAAAGGAGCAGGAAGTACAAAAAATGGTAGGGATTCAAATTCTCAGCGATTAGGTATTAAAGTATACGGGAATCAGCCAGTAAAGGCAGGTGGTATTATTGTTCGACAACGGGGTCTTTCTGTTCGTCCTGGTCGTGATATTGGTATTGGTAAAGACTATACACTTTTTGCGCTGCGATCAGGTATTGTTGAGTTTACGACGGATAAAAATTGTAAATACGTAAATGTTCAATAATTAAGATTTTAAAAACTAGCCAGCTAATTTCGAAACTTTACCAAGACGCATAATTAGTATCATTTTAGTTTTTAGTAAACCAAAGTGGTACTAATTATGGTAATTCTACCTTTATCTAGGTTGTTTAAATATCTTGAACCTACAAGTTTTTGAATGTGTTATCAATTCTTCGTCTTATACTATATAAGCTTATCGACGGGCGTAATGATACCGAATTACTACATGTCACATTTCGGACTTAGAATCACCCAATTAATGACAATGAATAGCTAAAATGCTAATGATAATTAGTCTAATATATTAAATATATTAGACTAATTACTCTAACTCTTAATTGGAAGTGAATTTTTAACAACTAAGTTGCTATAGATCACTCGTTGTTAAAAGATTAGTAACGCTCACCTTCAGGCTTTTGGCTTGGTGCGTATGCTTCAATTGTGTAAACAAGCTTACGACCAGCAACTTCTTGACGAACAAGTCTGAAACCAGGCTCGTAAGCAGGACGCTGAACGATGAATGAAAGACAACAACTTTCAACACCACGTGTGTTATCGAAACAAGCACACTTAACGTAGAAGTTTGGCTTAGCTTTACGAGCCATGTTGATCTCGAAAAGTACCGCTGCTGGATCTTTAAGATCGAAAAGAGGAAGACCCCACATTTCCCAGTAAGAATTACGAGGGTGCGGATCATCTGTAAATTCGATAGAAACAGCCCAACTCTTATTTAAAGCGTATTGGATTTGCTTTGTGATTTGCTCGTCAGTTAAGTCAGGAAGGAAAGAAAAAGCTCCTTGAGTTAGTTTCATTATATTACTCCTTAAATGAAATTTAATAGTTTAAACGCGAAATTAGGTCCGTTATTAACGGTTTGCAGTTGCTGTTTCTACGAAATCAGCAGTATCTGTAGAAGCGTAGTTGAAAGTAATATCTTTCCAAAGATCTAACGCTGTCTGTAGAGGACCACAAGTCTTAGCTGCATCTCTTAAGATCTGAGGACCTTCTGCAACGTAATCACGACCTTCGTTTCGTGCTAAAACCATACACTCAAGAGCTACACGGTTAGCTGTTGCTCCAGCTTGGATACCATCTGGGTGACCAATTGTACCACCACCGAACTGTAGAACTACGTCATCACCAAGGTAATCAATTAATTGGTGCATTTGACCACAGTGAATACCACCAGAAGCTACTGGTACACACTTACGTAGTGAAGCCCAATCTTGTGCAAAGAACATACCACAAGGTAAGTTGATGTCAGATTTAAAGTCTAGAAGAGTGTTGTAGAAACCTTTAATCATTAGAGGGTCACCTTCTAGCTTACCAACTACAGTACCAGCGTGAATGTGATCCACACCTGCCATACGCATCCACTTACAGATTACACGGAAGTTCATACCGTGGTTCTTCTGACGTGAATAAGTTGAGTTACCTGCACGGTGTAAGTGAAGGATACAATCAACTTTACGACACCACTTAGCCATTGATTGGATTGCAGTGTAACCGATTACAAGGTCAATCATTACAATAACTGAACCTAGCTCAACAGCAAATTCAGCACGCTCGTACATATCTTCCATAGTAGCAGCAGTAGAGTTCAGGTAGTGACCTTTAATTTCACCACTTGTTGCAGCAGCGTGGTTAACACCTTCCATTGAGTAAAGGAAACGCTCTCTGTAACGCATGAACGGTTGTGAGTTAATGTTCTCATCATCCTTAAGGAAATCAAGACCACCTTTAAGACCTTCGAATACTACACGACCGTAGTTCTTACCAGAAAGACCTAGCTTAGGCTTAACTGTAGCACCAAGTAGAGGACGACCAAACTTATCCATTCTCTCACGCTCTACAATTAGACCACAAGCAGGACCTTGGTAAGTCTTTAATAGTGCAACTGGCATTCTCATATCTTCTAATCTTAGAGCTTTAACAGCTTTGAATCCGAAGATGTTACCAATAATTGAAGCAGTTAGGTTAGCAAGCGAACCTTCTTCAAATAGATCTAGATCGTATGCTACGTATACGAAGTATGTATCAGGTGTACTTGGAACTGGGTCTACACGGTAAGCTTTCGCACGGTATAGATCACACGCAGTTAAAAGGTCAGTCCATACAACAGTCCATGTAGCAGTAGATGATTCACCTGCTAGTGCAGCACCTGCTTCTACTGGATCCACTCCAGGTTGTGGAGTACAACGGAATAGTGCTAGGATATCTGTTTCCTTAATAGCGTAATCTGGATCCCAGTAACCCATTTTTGCGTAAGGGATTACACCAGATTCGTAACGTTCACTTTTGATTCGAGTACGTGATTCCACGGCTTGAGACATGACAACCTCCTTGTTTAAGAGTTATACTTTACAGATTGCTATATTTTATAACTGAATATAAAAGGCAATATAGAATTTATTATTCTTTAACTAATAATTTATCATTAAGGCCCCCTGACTGATATCAACTTTTATTTATATTTTATATAAGTTTATTTAATGTTTATACTTCGACTTTTATATTTTCGCAATTAATCGTTTTAGTACGGCTAAAGTTAACTGGACCGGCTGCAATAATCTGAAAGATAATTGATAAACTTTATCTTTGATATCATACGGTGGTATTATTTATTCCTGAGTAAACGAAATATTTGCTATAAAAAAGAATCCCGAAGAGAATGCTCAAGAAATTTGTCTTGGGCATTTTTATGTAGTTCTGCAATTGGGTGGGTTGGGGTGAAATTGTAAGCGAGAACTATTACTAAAAGATAGATCGAGCAGCACTTAATGTACCCATTAAAATTATTACGGATGAACCAACAGTAATGGTGTAAGACCATGTGGTTGCAATGATCCCAGTTCTCAGCATCAAACAACGACCTGTATGGACTTGTGGAAAACACCAATAAATGATTTCCCAATCTAACCCAAGAATTTTAACACCTTGGGCCATATTAATACCTAAATCTGCCGAATTAATAAAAACACCAGTATAGGGGGGTTATTTTTAATACCTGTATTTTTTAATGGTAAGTAAATTTATTAGGTCGTTATAGTCTATTTTTAAGCAAAGATTTTGTTATAATCTTATTATGTACCATAGGGTCTATTTGTCTTCTCAACTATTCTGATTTTTGCGAATACTTTATAATCTTATAAAAAAAAATTTGTGGATACATATGTTATGATCCTCCACTGGTACCGATTATTGCCAGGATCCAGATTTGAACTGGAGACACGAGGATTTTCAATCCACTGCTCTACCAACTGAGCTATCCCGGCACTTAATGTGCTCTATTTAAAGTATAATCTATTGTGGCTCTTTTGACAAGATTATATTGTTAGTTATACGTATATAAGTATATAAATTGGTTTGGCAGTTCAAAAATGATAATTATCAAAAACTTTTTTTCAAATTTTATCCTACGACGTCTTGCTAATCTCCAATTTGCGATAGGTATGTTACTTTTGATTGGAATTTTAATTGCAATAGGTACATTTATTGAACAAGATCAAAGTATTGTTTTTTACCAGACAAACTACCCAGAAAATCAACCAATTTTTGGTTTTGTAGATTGGCGTTTTATTTATTTTTTAAGTTTAAATAAGATTTATACGTCGTATTGGTTTGCATTTATTCTTTTCGTATTTGCATCATCGCTTATCGCTTGTACTTTTACTACGCAGTTACCATTGTTAAAAAAATTTAAACTTTGGCAGTTTCGAAAAAATTCAACGCAGTTTGAACAATTAAATTCTGTAAATATTCAAGATGCTTCGGCTAATAATTTAGCTTTTAAGGTTCATAAAAAAAATTATCATCTGTTCCGTCAGAATGAAAAAACTTATGCTTACTCCGGTTTATTAGGTCGTGTTGGTCCAATCTTTGTTCACTTTAGTATTTTATTTTTAATTATAGGTTCTACATGGAGTGCTTTTAATGGTTACACAGCACAACAAATAATTCCACGTGGTGAAATTTTTCACGTCCAAAATTTGTTAAAATCGGGAAATATCAGTTACATCCCACAATCTTTTTCGTGGCGAGTTAATGATTTTTGGATTACGTACACTAACGAATTTAGAACTAATCAATTTTATTCTGATTTATCACTACTTGATAATCGTGGGTTTGAAATAAAACGCAAAACAATATTTGTCAATGAACCGTTTATTTATAATGGTATTACTCTTTACCAAACTGATTGGGATGTTTTAGGGTTAAAAATTAAAATTAATGCCAATCAAACTATTCAAGTGCCATTAAAAAAAATAAATACCACTGGCCGAAAAGTATGGATTGGGTCAGTCCCTATAACTTTAAATGACGGGGTAAAAACGAACTACATTATTTTAGTTAATGATTTGTTTGGAAACTTATTTTTGTATGATAACGAAGGAAAATTAATTCAAGAATCTGTTATTGGTCAACCTATTAAAATAAATTCTCAAGTATCGGCTACTTTTTCTGAATTTATAACAACGACAGGTCTTCAAATTAAGACAGATTCTGGAATACCCTTAGTCTACTTTTCATTTTTTTTACTAATGGTCAGTGTTTACATAAGTTTTATTTCGTATTCACAAATTTGGCAAGTTGAAGCTTTAACTAATCTAGTTGTGGGCGGAAAGTCCAATCGTGCTGTTTTATATTTTCAAGAAGAGCTAAAGCGTTTAGTACAAAAACCAAAAAATTAATCTATATTTTAAATACTAGATTGTAAAAATTTGACTCCTACAGAATTCTGAGACTTGTCTAGTAATGTGATCGAATTCTTAATTTTAAATGTACAATATTAGTCATTGCTTAAAAAAGTTTGTTAATAAGTATTAAAATTCTTAACAATTAAATCAATTTCTTATGAAACGTTTGTTTCTTAGTGTCTTAGCGTTTAGTTTATTTTTTATTACTCCGTATGCCGCATCAGCTGATGTTAGTGGTCTTGTTCCTTGTAAGGATTCGGCCGTATTTAAAAAACGTCAAGCAGCAAGCGTAAAAAAACTTTCTGCAAGATTAAGTAATTACGAGGTAGATACACCTGCATATTTAGCACTGCAAGAACAAATTGCTAAAACAGACGCTCGTTTTGATAAATATGGTAAACAGGGATTACTGTGTGGTTCCGATGGTTTACCACATTTAATTGCTGATGGTCGTCCAAGCCATGCGGGTGAATTTATTCTTCCCGGCATTGGTTTTTTATATACTACTGGTTGGATTGGTTGGGCTGGAAGAAGCTATCTTCAATATGCGAAGAAAACTGATAAACCAAATGAAAGTGAAATTATCATTGACGTTCCAGTTGCACTTGGTATGATGGCATCAGGATTTTTATGGCCATTATCAGCATGGAATGAATTAGTTACAGGTGAACTTCTTGTAGCTGGGGATGAGGTAACAGTATCACCTCGTTAGTCACCTTCTAGGTTTTATAGTTTAAATTTGTAATAATTTAATTAATTATTTATGGATAAAAATTTACTTAAATATCTTTCAACTGCACCTGTATTATTAACAGCTTGGATGAGCCTGACGGCAGGAATGTTAATCGAGTTACAACGATTTGCTCCGGATACGTTATCATTATAGTTATAGGAAAAAAATGATTTAATCACTTAAACTAAAGTCGTTACTCGAATAGAAACGACTTTAGTTTGTTTTATATGAATAACTTGTTAAAAATAGGTAAAATGTCGACTTTGAATTCTTCTTTTTCTTTAATTAAAAGAAAAAAAGTAAATAAATTATTCACCCGTTTACAATCTAAGTTATCCTCCAATTTAAAAAATAAGGGTAACTTTTTACTTAGTACAGATATTCTTCGTGATGATATAAAATGTGATCTGCTAAGAATCATAGTTTTAAATATCGAGACTAAACTTTTAAATTTAATAAAACGAGATTTAAATCTTTTTGATGATAAGACTACAATATTAGAGTTAATTAAGCTTTCTACAGAAGATTTTCTAACTAATTGTTATGGTTCAAAAGTAACTATTCGTTCGTCAATTATTTTACGCTCTGTTTATTCACAATTTTTAGTTGAAAATTCGAATATTTTATTAAGAGTTCCTTTCTTGGAGTTATTAAATTCAAATACAAAAGTTTTTCAGAATACTTTTGATCCTATTTATACGACGGCCTCTGACAAATTTCTAGAGGTTTTATTTGATAATTTAATTATCGAAATTAGTAATTGTGTGGTGCAAATTATAATCAGTGAATTTTCAATAATTAATTCTGTTAGACAAGTCTTATACAGATCAAATTTTTTGTCATCCCGTAATTTCGATAGATTTCGTAATAGTTTAGCTTGGCAGACACGATTAAAATATTATGTTAATTACCCTAAAAATTTATATAACTGGCAGTACGGTATTTGGGTAATTCGTCCAAGAGGCATTTATTATAGAACAATTTACGCGAATCGATCAGACAAACTATTTAATTTAGAAACACGTTCATTAGTAACTGTAACAATAATTGAAATTTATGATTTTTTATCAAGTAGAGTAGATGAAATATTATATTTGTTGGGTGATAGCCTTCGATTTGCGTTAGGTACAACTATTGGGAAATTTGTGGGTATCTTTTGGAGGGGGATTATAGAAGGTTTAAAAACCTAATCAAAACAAAATATTAATATCTGTCAAATTATGGTAATATTGTAGTAAAGATCGTAAATTTTATTATTAATTACCAAAGTAAGACTTATGAGTACCCTTATTGGTTATGTTTTATTGTTAGTATTAATGTTCAGTTTAGCTGCTGGACTTTATTTCGGGTTCAAAACAATCAGATTAATCTAGGTTTAATTTATTGTATTTTCTACAGATATTCAAATAATATCTGTAGAAGTTTAAAGCTAGACTGGGCATTTTTGTTCATCTAACGAAATGTTTACTCTTATGGATTTATGGATTTTGTAAAATAAATTATACTAAAACTATGGTAGATGAATCTACTTTCAGATCATATATAGTCGGATCAAGAAGAATAAGTAATGTTTCTTGGGCAATAATTGTTAGTCTAGGGGGACTTGGTTTCTTTCTAACAGGGTTATCAAGTTATTTTAATGTTAATTTGTTGATATTTTCTGATTCAAGTAATATCACTTTTCTACCACAAGGCATAGTACTTTTATTTTATGGTACAGTAGGCTCTATTTTAGGAATTTTTCTTTGGTTAACTGTTTGGTGGGATATTGGCTTTGGTTATAATGAATATAATCAAGCGTTAAACGAAGTTATCTTATATCGTCAGGGATTTCCGGGAAAAAATCGTGAACTTAAACTAAAATTTATTTTTAGTGAGATTAAGTCTATCAAAATGAAAATTGAAGAAGGCTTAAATCCTAAACGTCAGTTATTTCTTTGCCTAAAAGATAGTAGAGAGATCCCTCTAACTGGTGTTGACCGCCCAACTAGCCTTACTAAAATCGAGCAAGAAGCTGTTAAATTAGCACAATATTTAAACGTTTATCTTGAGACAAATTAATTCAATGCCAGATAATAGATAATATTTTAATCATTTGTTTTGGTAGTTGCACTTATTTTTAGGTTAATTGTAACTATAGCAAATTGTTCTGGATTAAAATCAATTTAATGTATCTTATACCCATTATGGATACTTGATATGTGCTTACCAGACATTTTCTAAACCTATTTTTCTAATGTAAATCATGGGCGAACGACGGGAATCGAACCCGCGAATGCTGGAACCACAACCCAGTGCCTTAACCACTTGGCTACGCTCGCCGTAATGTATGATAGAATGATACCATAAAGTACTAATTTTTATACAATTTGAGTACCTCATGATTAACGTGAGAACAATTTTGGTAGCAGACGATGACATTAATATCCGCCAGTTCCTTAAAATAAGACTATCGTATTTAGGATATAATGTTATTGTCGCAACAAACGGTCAAGAAGTTTTATCGATTTTAGAAAAAGAAAAATTAGATCTTATCATTCTTGATATAATATTACCACAAATAGATGGTTATAAAGTTTGTAGAATACTACGAAAATTTTCCCGAGTCCCAATAATACTATTAACCGCCTTAGCCAATACACTTGACCGTATTCGAGGTCTCGATTTAGGTGCTGATGAATATCTAACTAAACCGTTCGCACCAGATGAGCTCGAAGCTTGCATACGTTCCTTATTAATTCGATCACGTAAAAGAAATGATTTTAATCCCCTTGTTATTGAAGTCGGGGACTTGAAACTGAACATAATCAAAAAACATGTTTTTAAAGGTGGTAAATTAATTAGACTGACATTAATTGAATTTAATTTGTTACAGTTACTAGTGGATAAAGCTGGTGAAGTTTTGACACGTACTGCTATTCTGGATTGTATATGGGGATATACCTCATATCGTTATATTGATACTAGGGTTGTTGACGTTTACGTACACCGTTTACGGTCAAAACTTGAACAAGATTTGAGTGCACCAAATTTAATATTAACTATACGTGGGAAGGGATACATGTTTCAAATTGTAGGAAATTAGAAAAAATCTGACGATTCAAATTTTAATAATTATAAATATTAAGAATGTTGAGTATAAAAGAAAACGTTTATAAATATTTATTACCAAACTTATTAGAAATTCAACGTATAAGTTTTTGTTGGTTTCTTGAAAAAGGTTTAGTTCAGGAATTCGAAGATTTTTCTTTAATACGGGATTATCTAGGAGAACTTGAATTAAATCTATCCACAAAATTTTACAAAATTAAAAGACCAAAATATACACTTGAAGAAGCAAAACGTCGTGATGCAACGTATAGTGTACCCATTTACATAGTTGCCCATTTAAAAAAACGTTTAGAAACTAGTAAAGCTGAAGTTTTTTTAGGGGATATACCATTAATGACAAATGAAGGTACTTTTTTGGTTAATGGTATTGAACGAGTAATAATTAATCAAATTGTTCGTAGTCCTGGTATTTATTTTAAAAGTGAAATTGATCGACAAGGGTCTAGAAATTATATTGCTAGCTTGATTTCAAACCGGGGAACTTGGATTAAATTTGAAGTTGGGCGTGAAAATTTTGTTCAGGTAAAAATTGACAAAGCGCGCGATTTGTCAGCTTATTCATTTCTAAGAGCACTTGGGTTAGATGACACAACTATTTATACCAATTTAGATCATCCGGACTATTTTCAAAATGGCTGTACTGATGAGTTTATTACTGTTGATGAAGCCTTATTAGAAGTCCATAATAAAATACGTCCTGATGAACCTGCTACCGTGAAACGTAGCCAACAATTACTTTATTCGAAATTTTTTGATCCGAAACGTTATGATCTAGGTTATGTTGGTCGCTATAAATTAAATCAAACTTTAGAACTTGATATTGATGAAAAAATACGTATTTTAACTTCACGCGATATCTTACAAATTATCAATACACTAATTAATTTTAGAATTTCTTCTACATCTGAGGATGATATTGACCATCTAGGCAATCGACGAATTCGTTCTGTTGGCGAGTTACTTCAAAATCAAATAAGAATTGGTCTTAATAGATTAGAACGTACAATTCGTGAGCGGATGGCGATATGCGAACAACATTCGCTTAGTGTTAACATACTCATTAACCCAAAACCGTTAATAGCTTCCATACGTGAGTTTTTTGGATCAAGTCCACTATCACAATTCATGGACCAAACAAACCCTTTAGCCGAATTAACGCATAAACGACGTATTTCAGTTTTGGGACCTGGTGGTATAACAAGGGATCGTGCGGGATTTGCCATTCGTGATATTCACCCAAGCCAATATGGGCGAATTTGCCCAGTAGAAACACCTGAGGGACCAAACGCGGGTTTAATTGGTTCCTTATCGACGTATAGTCGCGTTAATTCATATGGATTTATTGAGACGCCTTTTTATAAAGTAGCAAGTGGTAAAGTTTTAAAGGAATTATTTCCAATTTACTTGGATGCTACAAATGAAGATAAATTTCGTTTGGCTGCTGGTGACCTTTTAACAAATAAAGACGGTTATATCCATGATTCAAAAGTTCCAGTAAGGCGTAATCAGGAGCTAATAAATGTATCACCACAAGATATTGATTATGTTGCTGTATCACCAATACAAGTAGTTTCCTTAGCCGCGGCACTAATTCCCTTTCTTGAACATGATGACGCTAATCGAGCATTAATGGGGTCAAATATGCAAAGACAATCTGTCCCACTTTTATATTCTGAAGCACCCCTTGTTGGTACTGGATTAGAAGGCCAAACTGCACGAGATTCTGGGATGACAATCTTGAGTCTTAATTGTGGAAAAGTTATTAATATTGTAGGTGACGGTATAGTTATCAAAGATAAAAATGGAACAAATTTGACCTATTTATTAACAAAATATCGCCGTTCTAATCAAGAAACTTGTATTAATCAAAAACCTTTAGTTTGGGTACATGAAAAAATTTTTATAGGCCAAGTTATCGCAGATGGTGCATCTACAGAAGGAGGTGAATTAGCTGTAGGTCAAAATATTTTAATTGCGTATACCCCATGGGAAGGTTACAATTATGAAGATGCATTTATTATTAATGAACGTCTAATTTATGATGATTTATATACATCACTCCATATTGAAAAATGTGAAATTGACGTTCGCCAAACAAAACTTGGACTCGAGGAAATAACCAAAGATTTATTAAATGCAAGTGATTATTCTATTCGAAATTTAGATGAAAATGGGATCGTCAGTTTAGGAGCGTGGGTTGAATCTGGTGATATCCTTGTTGGGAAATTAACACCAAAAGGGGAATCAGATTATCCTCCCGAGAGTAAATTACTGAGGGCTATTTTTGGTGAAAAATCACGGAATGTTAGAAATACATCGTTAAAGGTACATCACGGTACAAATGGTCGTGTTATTGATATAAAGATATTTTCACGCAATAATAAAGATGAATTACCGTCTGGAACACAAGAAATAATTAAAGTTTATCTTGCACAGACACGAAAAATTCAAATAGGAGACAAGATGGCTGGACGCCATGGAAATAAAGGAATTATTTCAAAAATTTTACCGCGTCAAGATATGCCATACCTTCCTGACGGCACACCAATTGATATGATTTTAAATCCTCTAGGTGTACCTTCTAGAATGAATGTCGGTCAAATTTATGAATGTTTACTTGGGTTAGCTGCGGAGAACTTTAATACTCGTTTTAAAGTAATTCCATTCGATGAGATGCATGGGGTTGAAGCATCCCGTGCTCTGGTCAGTAAAAAACTTATAGAGTCAGCTAAATCGAAAAAATGGCTCTTCTCAAAAAATTACCCAGGAAAAATGGTACTTACCGATGGAAGAACAGGTCAACCATTTGAAAATCCAATTACCGTCGGTAAATCTTACATACTTAAGCTAGTTCATTTAGTAGATGATAAAATTCATGCACGTTCGACCGGCCCATATTCTCTAGTTACACAACAACCATTAGGTGGTCGTGCACAACAAGGTGGACAAAGGCTTGGTGAAATGGAAGTGTGGGCTCTGGAAGCATTTGGCGCTGCTTATACGTTACAGGAACTTCTTACAATTAAATCTGATGATATGCAAGGGCGTAATGAAACGTTAAACGCAATTGTTAAAGGACAGCCAATTCCTAGGCCTGGTACGCCAGAATCATTTAAAGTACTAATGCGTGAATTACAAGCTTTATGTTTAGATATTGCTGCATATAGTATCTCTGACCAAAATGTTGAATTAAATGATACTGAAGTTAATTTAATGGGTGACTTTGGTGATATTAATGAAAATTATTTATTTAAAACAAATAATGAAATTTCTCATGGAGAAATACTAAAAGGCTAAGTATAAGTTAAGAAAAAATTATTGAGTAATTAAAGTATTTGGACCATGGAACGATCTTTTGATTATGTAAAAATTAACCTTGCCTCACCTAATCGAATTCAGTCATGGGGACAACGAATTTTACCAAACGGACAGTGCGTTGGTGAAGTTACTAAACCAGAGACAATAAATTATAGAACACTTAAACCAGAAATGAATGGTTTATTTTGCGAACGGATTTTTGGACCAGTGAACGATTGGGAATGTCATTGTGGTAAATATAAACGAGTTAGACACCGAGGAATTGTATGTGAGCGTTGTGGAGTTGAAGTAATTGAATCCAAGGTTAGACGCCACCGTATGGGGTTTATAAAATTAGCTTCACCAGTCACTCACGTTTGGTATGTTAAAGCTCGACCAAGTAAAATTGCTTTATTACTAGGTCTTTCACTTAAAGAAATTGAACAAATTATTTACTTTAATGCCTACGTTGTTATTAATCCGGATAATCTAACAGGTTTAGTTTATAAACAACTTCTAACAGAAAACGATTGGATTGCATTAGACTATGACAGCACAGAATCTACAAGTTCTAAAGTCGTAATGGGGGCTGAAGCAATAAAAAAACTTTTAGAACAACTTGACCTCGAACAAGAATCAAAAAATATACGTACTTCATTACCATTTGTAAAACGTCCAGAACGTGACAAATTAATCAAAAAACTCCGCATTATTGACCAATTCATTGCATCTGGCTGTAATCCAGCTTGGATGGTTTTAGATATTATTCCAGTTCTACCACCTGATTTACGACCAATGGTTCAACTAGACGGAGGACGATTTGCTACCTCAGACTTAAATGATTTATACCGGCGTGTTATAAATAGAAACAACCGTCTAGCACGCTTACAAGAAATAATGGCACCCGAGCTAATTATTCGAAATGAAAAGAGAATGCTACAAGAGGCAATAGATGCATTAATTGATAATGGCCGTCGCGGTAAAGCTGTGGTGGGTTTAAATAATCGCCCTTTAAAATCACTCTCAGACATTATTGAAGGTAAACAAGGCCGTTTTCGCCAAAACTTACTTGGTAAACGAGTTGACTATTCAGGCCGCTCAGTCATTATTGTTGGACCAGAATTAAAATTGAACCAGTGCGGGTTACCGCGAGAGATGGCAATTGAATTATTTCAACCCTTTGTCATTCACCGTTTAATTTATGACGGGCTTGTTAATAATATTAAGGCGGCAAAAAATATCATACAAAATAATGAGGTATTAGCATGGGAAATTCTTGGGCAAGTAATGGAAGGTCATCCTATTTTTTTAAATCGTGCTCCGACATTACACCGCTTAGGTATTCAAGCGTTTGAACCAATTTTAGTCGAGGGCCGGGCAATTAAATTACACCCACTTGTTTGTCCAGCCTTCAACGCTGATTTTGATGGAGATCAAATGGCAGTACATATTCCACTCTGTTTAGAAGCACAAACGGAAGCACGCTTATTAATGTTAGCGCCCAACAATTTCTTGTCCCCTGCTACCGGTGACCCAATCTTAACACCAAGCCAAGATATGGTCTTAGGTTGTTATTATTTAACTGCCAATAATCCATCACAACAGAAAAAAAATGAACCATATTTTTCCGATTTTAAAGATGTAATACTTGCTTATCAGCAAGCACAAATTGACCTCCATACCTTTGTTTGGGTTCGTTTTCATGGGAAGGTCGAAGACGAACAAAAACAACTCTTTAAAAAAGTTGTTACGGAAAACTATACGGTCCAGGTCTCAAATAATATTCAAATTAAAGAAAGTTTAATCGACGATTCATTTACGAAATACATACGAACAACGCCAGGACGAATACTTTTAAATGAAATTTTCCGCTAATTTAATACTACTAATCTCCGACACAAAAAATGGCAACAAACGAAGAAGACGCAAAAATTCTTTTTACTAACGGCATTATCAACAAACGCCAATTGAAGAATTTAATGTACTGTACCTTTCATAATTATGGGGTTGTTAAATCATCTATTATTGCAGATAAAGTCAAAAACCTAACATTCCATTACGCAACGAAATCTGGGATTTCGCTAAGTATAGAAGATTTACGAGTGCCACAGAAGAAACGGTCCCTAATGGGTCTAACGAACAACGAGGTAGAAACAACAGAACAAAATTATGAGGTTGGAAATATAACGAATATTGAACGGTTTCAAAAAGTTATTGATATCTGGAATAATGCAAGTAATTTTTTAAAAGAAGAAGTCGTAACATATTTTCGTGAAAGTGACCCATTTAATTCACTCTATATTATGGCATTTTCCGGTGCAAGAGGAAACATATCACAAGTAAGACAATTGGTTGGCATGCGAGGATTAATGGCAGATCCCCAAGGCCAAATTATTGATCTTCCAATCAAGAGTAACTTCCGTGAAGGATTAACAGTTACAGAATATATTATTTCGTCTTACGGGGCTAGAAAAGGTTTGGTGGATACAGCATTAAGAACCGCTGATTCAGGTTACTTAACACGACGCCTAGTAGATGTAGCACAAGATATTATTGTTAGAGAAGAGGATTGTTATACTCAAGACGGGCTGTTAAAAAACGAGTTAATTAATGAAACAAGCCCAAATTTATCTGTTAAGGATCGTATGATTGGGCGACTTTTAGCTGAGCCGTTAATCAAAAAAAAGGATAATGTAATCTTACCAATCAATACTCAGCTAACATCAAATTTATTAGATGATTTACATGAGTTAGATATAGAAAAACTGAAAGTTCGATCTCCACTGACGTGTACTTCAATCCGGTCAATTTGCCGAAATTGTTATGGGTGGCATTTAGCTTATTCTAAATTGGTTGATTTAGGAGAAGCAATAGGAATAATAGCCGCACAATCAATTGGCGAACCTGGAACTCAGTTAACAATGCGAACATTTCATACAGGCGGCGTGTTTTCTGGTGATTTAACACAACAAATAAGAGCTCCTTTTCAAGGTACACTATCATATAAAACAGCTGAGGCTGCTAATCTAGTTCGAACACTGCATGGCACACGAAGTTTTTTAATAAAAGAGAGTGTAACGTTATATATCCAAAACTTAAAAGGAGCCTGTAGCAAAATCAGACTTCCGGAAGGGGCCACATTATTATCAAATACAGGACAGAAAGTTTATACAAATCAAATCATTGCAGAAATAAAAAAAGATGCAAATCTTGTTTTAGAAGAAGACAGCAAAACTGTTTATACAAACATTTCAGGTGAAGTATTCTTTCAAAATATCAATATTGAAACAATAATTGATAAGCAAGGGAACTCGGTGCAAAAGAATAGAAATCCTGGTCTAATTTGGGTATTATACGGTAAACGTTACTCTTTACCTCGTTCGTCAGAATTAGTGGCGAAATTAGGACAAATAAATAAAAGTGGATCTATTATTGCAAAGAAATCGATATTAAATAGTTATTCTGGTATAGTAAAATTTGACGAAGCCTCAGCAACGAACGAAATTAAAATTCTAAACTTTTCGCTAATCTTACAAAACGCAAATATTTTGATTAAGCGTAATACCGCCAAGGAAGAAAAAAATATATTAAAATTTGACAATGGTAAAAAATTTCAAATAGACGTCCAGCATAACACCACAATACAAAACGGTGAAACAATTGCCACACTAGCCACTAACTTATACAAAACAGAAACAGGTGGTACTGTTACATATAATCTAGAAAAAAAATTTGCTACAAAAAAACGAAAAGGGCCAGGTAAACTTTTTTCAGGAACTTTATATTGGATACCAGAAGAAACATATAGGGTTGAAAGTTCAACACGACTTGAAAAACTACAAACTAAGAATAATACCTTTATTGCAAAAAGAACGGAAATAATACCTAAAACTTTTACAAAAAGTAGCGGGATATTACAAGTAGATGTCTTAGGAAAAGAAATAAGCATTAAGCCAGGTGAATTATTCAAAATTAACCCAGCAGCGTATAGTTCAATAGAACGTATTAATGGGTTTGTAGAACCCGGCAAGCAAATAATAAATAATATTTTCGCGCAAAAATTAACTTATATAGAGTTTATTCAAGTTAATAACATTGAATACGTATTAATACGACCTGTTCAAAAATATAAGGTTGCGCGCGAAAAAGAATTTTTCTTAAATCAAAATTTCTTTCCTCACGTACAAGAGCAAAACTTTAAAATCAAAACAGTTAAAAAGATTTTCTTAAAGAATTGGGAACATATTAAGTCAAACGGACCAGTTGAACTCTTAAACACATTCCTTACGCTAGATATAAGAAATAATTCCTCAAAGCTACAATCAAAATTCGAAATTCTACAAAAAAATAAAGATATTTACCAATTACAAGTCTCACAATACGAAATACTAAAAATCGATGACTTAATAACGAACTATAGTAATATACATAATATTAAAATAGCAACCAGATTTCTAGTAAATAAGAATCAGTACGTAACAAGTTCAAGTACTTTAGCACAGCTAGAAATATTTTTTCCAATTAAAGGAACCCTCGGTGCAATTAAGAATAATACTGCAAATGTAAATGAAATTCTAATCTTACAGGATAAAGATATTCGACCTGTTCCTCATTTCTCAAAGCTAGCTGAACTGAAAGTTAAAGTTGGAGAGTTAATTCGAACGGGAGCCCAACTTTCAACAAGTACTAAATCAGAATACTCAGGACAAATATACAGTATTGATAAAACTAATGTCTATATAAGACTAGGCCGACCGTATTTAATTTCCCAAGGAGCAATATTAGAAGTTGAATCTGGATCATTAGTTCAGCGTTTAGACAAATTAGCTACGCTAATTTATGAAAAATTAAAAACTGTTGATATTGTTCAAGGATTGCCAAAAGTGGAAGAAATTCTTGAGGCGCGTAAAATTAAAAATCCGTGTATTCTAGCTCCCCATGAAGGGTACGCCAATGTACGAAATTCTAAAATTGAGGTAACTAATGATAAGGGGTATATTACAGCAATTAATTTTACCCAACGAGATAAAATTCGTTTTTCAAATGGTAGCTATGTAAAACTTATTGAACCATTAACAGATGGTCCAATTAGCCCCCACGAAAAACTTGATACTCTTTTCAATTATTATTATTATTTCGAAAAACTAGCTATTAATGAAGCCTGCCGACAAAGTTTTCGTGAATTACAACTTTTCTTAGTTAATGAAGTACAGCGAACATATTTGTCACAAGGTGTTCAAATTGCTGATAAGCATATCGAAATAATTGTTAAACAAATGACATCAAAAGTTCGAATCGAAGATAGTGGTGACACAATTCTATTACCGGGCGAGCTTTTAAATCTATACCAAGTCGAGATAATAACCAAATCTAGCTTAGCTGTTAATGAACAAGCACCCTTCTATACTCCTTTACTACTAGGAATAACAAAAGCTTCATTAAACAGTGATAGTTTTATTTCAGCTGCAAGTTTTCAGGAAACAACACGTGTCTTAACAGAAGCAGCGATTGAAGGAAAAAAAGATTGGTTGCACGGACTAAAAGAAAATGTCATTATTGGTCGTTTAATTCCTGCTGGAACTGGATTTAAATATTACAAAGACTTAGAGTTACAAACAAATAAACCAAACAATATTATCCAGACACAAACTGCAAATATAAAAGATACTGTTTTGCGTTCACGTTTTAATCAACTCGTAGAAAAACAAAAGAATATGTTGGATTTTTAGAATCTATTATAGTAAATTAATAATAGTTTTAAATATATTTAAATTAAATTAATAAAAGTAAGAATTAAATATGGCTCGTTATACTGGGGCAAAACTTCGAATAACACGAAGATTAGGTGATTTACCAGGACTTACAAGTAAAAAAGGAAATTCAAATACAAGACCTGGGCAGCATGGCGCTAACCAAAAAAAACTTACACAATATGCAATTCGACTAGAAGAAAAACAGAAAATTCGTTTTAACTACGGTCTAAGCGAAAAACAACTAATGAACTATATTAAACAAGCTAAAAAAATCAAAGGAACAACAGGTACGGTCCTCTTACAACTATTAGAGATGAGATTAGACAATCTTGTTTTCCGACTTGGGTTAGCTCCAACCATTGCTGCTGCACGACAGCTTGTAAGTCATGGCCACATTACAGTAAATCAACTTCCTGTATCAATACCAAGTTATCAATGCCAACCTGGTGATAAATTATCAATCAAAGACAGTGTAACTTCAAAACGACTAGTTAATAAGTATTTGGAGTCACCTGCCCTTTCTAACATTCCACAACATTTAGAATTTGATAAGAAAAATTTAAGCGCTAAGATATTGGGTATAATCGACCGAGAGTGGGTAGCATTAAAATTAAACGAACTTTTTGTAATTGAATTCTATTCGCGAAAAATTTAATTTTTATCTAAAATTTTATTCTCTTACCTAACAAAAGATTAGTTATTTAGTAATAATAAAACATATGACAACAGTAACACTAAGTGAATTATTAGATGCCGGCGTACATTTTGGTCACCAGGCAAGTAGATGGAACCCAAAAATGTTCCCATATATATATGCCGAGCAAAATGGAATACATGTAATTGATTTAATACAAACATCAAGACTGTTGACATACGCGCACAAATTCGTGCAAAAGAATGCCCGAGATAATAAAACCTTTCTATTTATTGGGACAAAGCGCCAAGCAGCAAATATTATCGCTGAAGAAGCAAAGAACTGTGGTGCTTTTTACGTGAACAATAGATGGTTAGGAGGAATGCTTACAAATTGGACAACTCTCCAAACACGTGTAGCATATCTTAAGGAACTAGACGCAAAAGAAGAGAATGGTGAACTAGACTTGTTACCAAAAAAAGAGGCAGCTTTATTAAGACGTGAGCACGAAAAATTACGTCAAAATCTAGAAGGTCTAAAAGAAATGACACAAGTACCAGATATTGCTGTTATAATAGACCCAAAACGTGAAAATACTGCTGTACTTGAATGTCGAAAATTAGGAATCCCAATTATTGCAATTCTGGATACAAATTGTGACCCAAATCTTGTAGATATCCCAATCCCGGCGAACGATGACGCAGTAAAATCGATTAAACTAATTTTGTCGAAAATTGCTGATGGAATTACCACGGGAAAAAATAGTGCTAAGTAGATAGTCCAAATAAAAAACTATACAAAATAAAATTTTGTATAGTTTTTTATTTGGACTATTTACTAGGCTCTAGGTATAATTAATATTAAGCAATAAGAAAAAATTTGCACCACTCAAGTCGAGTTATATATATTTATGTTTTTCTCGTTAGCTGCTGTCGAAGTAGGTACTCATTTATATTGGACATTCGCTGGTTTTACAGTGCATGGACAAGTATTGCTAGTAACATGGCTAGTAATAGCTACTATATTAGCCATTGCTATTGCGGGTACTTTAAAACTTGAACAAATCCCAAAAGGATTACAAAATTTTGTTGAATCTGTCTTTGAATACGTAGCAGGAATTGCTAAAGATCAGATTGGCGAATATGAATATAGACCGTGGATTCCGTATATCGGAACGCTTTTCTTATTCATTTTTGTCGCGAATTGGTATGGTGCATTAGTACCTTGGAAATTAATTGAACTTCCAGAAGGTGAATTAGCAGCTCCTACAAATGATATTAATACTACGGTAGCATTATCATTATTAACTTCAATTAGTTATTTTTATGCTGGTTTAAGTAAAAAAGGTTTAGGATTCTTTGCTAGATACATCTCTCCGACTCCAATTTTCCTACCAATTAACATACTAGAGGATTTTACAAAGCCTCTTTCACTTAGTTTCCGTCTATTCGGTAACATCTTAGCAGATGAAATTGTTGTATCAGTTTTATGTTTACTTGTACCGCTATTTATACCACTTCCAGTTATGGTTTTAGGTCTTTTCGCGAGTTCAGTGCAAGCATTAGTTTTTTCAACACTTTCAGCTGCCTATATTGGTGAATCATTAGAATAATAAATTATTTTAGTTTAGTGATTACAAGCAATTTTCAACAAATCAAGATTTGTTAATTTTGTATAAATAAAAATTATTTCAAAATAAAACTATTATGAATCCTATTATTTCAGCCGCTTCAGTTATCGCTGCAGGATTAGCTATTGGTTTAGCTGCTATCGGTCCTGGTATTGGTCAAGGTTCTGCAGCAGCACAAGCTGTTGAAGGTTTAGCTCGCCAACCAGAAGCAGAAGGTAAAATTCGTGGTACTCTTCTTCTATCTTTAGCATTCATGGAGTCTTTAACAATTTATGGACTTGTAGTTGCACTTTGTTTATTATTCGCAAACCCATTCGCTGGTTAATCTAGCTAGAGCGCTTAGTTTTATACTAAGCGCTATTTTAAGCAAATTTAATTTTTTAGATTAGATTAGCTTAGTTACAATTTTTTATAACATAGCGGATTAATATGAACAGTTTTCTAATGCCATTAGCGCAAATGTTAGCTATGTCTGAAGGAGCCGGTGGGTTATTTGACTTTAATGCAACACTGCCGATAATGGCCTTACAATTTATTGCATTAACAACTATTTTAACTTTTGTCTACTATAAGCCAGTAGGTACACTTTTAGAAGAGCGTGAAACGTTAATTAGTAATAATTTAACAAATGCTTCAGAACGTTTATTAAAAGCTGATGAACTATATCAGCAGTACGATGAACAATTAAAAGATGCCAGAAACAACGCTCAAGGAATTATCCAAGCAGCTGAAACAGAAGCAAAAGAAATTGTAGCCTCAGAAATCGCCCAAGCTCGTAAAGATGCTGCATCTTTAATCGATAAAACAAATCGAGATCTTGAAGCACAAAAAAACCTAGCCTTAGAAAAACTTGAAACACAAGTTGACGAGTTAAGTGATCTAATAAAAGAAAAGTTATTAGGGAAAGAGGTAATACTTTAAGTATTTTTAATAAAAACTTCGCAAAAACAGATGGATTTATCTAATCAAGCATTAAACGGTTTTTCCGCACATCTAGCTGTTTCGTTTAATCCTGATATCTTTGAATCGAATATTATTAATATTTCTCTATTACTAGGGGGTATTCTTTATCTAGGTAGCAGTGCATTATCTGAAAGTTTATCAGAGCGACAAGAAAAAATTATAGGTGCAATACAAGAAGCTGAAGAGCGCCTACAACAAGCGGATACTCGACTTGCCGAGGGTGAAAAGCAATTAGAGCAAGCACAATTGGTTATTGAATCTATTAAAACAGATGCGGAAACTACAGCCCGCAAAGTTAAAAGTGAGATTCTAACGGATGGAAAAGCTGAGATTGAGCGATTAACGTCTTCTGCGAAAGCACAGATTGGTACAATTGAAGCTAGAGTCCGCAAACAAATTTCAGAGTATGTTGTTACTCTAGCTCTTAAACGCGTTACATTACAGTTAGAGGGGAAGTTAAATTCAAACCTACAACAACAAATTCTTGATAGAAATATTTCTAACCTAGGAGAATAAATTATGTCAATTGTTGTAAGTAAAGTTGCAGAACCATATGCTGAAGCACTTCTAAATTTAGCTAAAGCGAATGACACTCTGAAGGAAACTACTAATGATATGAACATTGTTTCACAATTTTTAGCTAATTCAAGTGATCTAAAAAAATTCTTAGCTAACCCAGTCATCACTAGGGAAGCAAAGAAAAATATCGTTAAAGATGTTCTAGGGGAACAAATCGCTACAAATACATTAAAATTTTTAATGCTATTAATCGATCGTAATCGTATCGCATTACTCGATGGTGTTGCGCAACGATACCTAGAATTATCTTATAAGCAAGAATCAATTGAAGTTGCAAAAGTTATATCTTCAATTCAATTATCAGCACAACAACAGCAAAACCTTGCGGAGAAACTGAAAACAATTACGGGTGCTAAGCAGATAAAACTTGCACTTAAAGTAGATCCAAATTTAATTGGTGGATTTACGGTTGAAATCGGATCGCAATATATCGATACAAGTATTCGTGGCCAACTAAGAAAGATAAGTAATCTTCTTGGGGCTGCAAACTAGTATTTTGGATTCAAAAGAATCAAATATATATGTTTTAATTTTTTCATTTTTAGTTCCAAGACTAAAAAATTATATTCAACAAAAAAATTAAATAAATTAGGCTGAAATATGATTAACATTAGACCTGACGAGATTAGTAATATTATTCGTCAACAAATTGAGAGCTACGACCAAGACGTTAAAATTGACAATATTGGAACAGTTCTTCAAATTGGAGATGGTATTGCGCGTGTTTACGGACTAGAGCAAGTTATGGCAGGTGAACTGTTAGAATTTGAAGATAGTACTATTGGAATTGCCTTAAACCTTGAAAATGATAATGTAGGTGCCGTTCTAATGGGTAATGGTATCGGTATTCTTGAGGGTAGTACAGTTCGATCGACAGGTAAAATTGCACAAGTACCAGTAGGTGACGCATTCTTAGGACGTGTAGTTGATTCACTGGCTCGACCAATTGATGGTAAAGGTGATGTCGATGCATCAGATTCTCGTTTAGTTGAATCTATGGCTCCTGGTATTATTACACGTAAATCAGTTTGTGAACCAGTACAAACTGGTATTACAGCGATTGATTCAATGATTCCAATTGGTCGTGGTCAACGTGAACTAATCATTGGAGATCGTCAAACAGGTAAATCTTCAGTTGCTATTGATACAATTATTAACCAGAAATCTGAGGATGTTATCTGTGTTTATGTTGCAATCGGTCAAAAAGCATCTTCTGTAGCAGCTGTTGTGAATACACTAGAAGAAAGAGGTGCTCTACCATATACAATTATTGTTGCAGCAAATGCTGACGATCCAGCAACTCTACAATATATTGCTCCATATACAGGTGCTGCCTTAGCCGAGTATTTCATGTACAAAGGAAAAGCAACTCTATGTATCTACGATGACTTAACAAAACAAGCATCAGCATACAGACAAATGTCACTTCTTTTAAGACGTCCGCCAGGACGTGAGGCATACCCAGGTGACGTATTTTACTTACACTCACGCCTGTTAGAAAGAGCGGCAAAATTAAGTGATGAGCTTGGTGGCGGAAGTATGACGGCTCTACCGATTATTGAAACACAAGCTGGTGACGTTTCAGCTTATATTCCAACAAATGTAATTTCTATTACAGACGGTCAGATTTTCCTTTCCGGCGACCTATTTAACGCTGGGATTAGACCAGCTATTAACGTTGGTATTTCGGTGTCTCGAGTTGGTTCTGCGGCGCAAATTAAGGCAATGAAGCAAGTAGCAGGTAAGTTAAAACTTGAGCTTGCACAATTTGCAGAGCTAGAAGCCTTCTCTCAATTTGCATCAGATCTTGATCAAGCAACACAAAATCAACTTGCACAAGGTGTTCGTTTACGTGAAATGTTAAAACAGGCACAAAACTCTCCAATTCCAGTGGAAGAGCAAGTTGCAATTATCTATGCCGGTATTAACGGTTATCTAGATGACATTGAAGTAGCAAACGTATTACCGTTTATCGCTAAGCTACGACCTTATCTTCGTAACTCTGTACCTGATTTCATTTCGAGCGTGCAGACTTCAAAGAAAATGGATGAAAGTGCTGAAGAGCTATTAAAGAAAGCAATCACTGAAGTGAAAGCTAGCATGTAATATATCTTAAATCTATTCACAAAGATCATTTTAATTATGATCTTTGTGATTTTTTTAATCATATTTCAAATTTCTACTACTTGACAGGCAAAATATAAAATACTAATATTAAAGTATGTAAAGCTAGCATTATTTTTTGTATTAATTATGGGGTGTCGCCAAGTGGTAAGGCAGCGGACTTTGACTCCGCGATGCGTAGGTTCGAACCCTACCACCCCAATCAAAATTATAAAATCTTACAAGCATGGTAGTTCTATACCATTCAAGATGTTAGTCAGAATACCCGAGCGTAAAGGATCTTCTTTATATTAATCGGAAAATACATACCCACAAACTTATTAATAACTTACGCGATAAGAACGGGTCAAGCATAGCTTCGGTAAGATATGAAGTAATCTTAACGGATTACTTAAACGAACAACTCCGAACAGACGTTTTGTCGGATCGTTGGCTAAAAAAATCTATACGATTTTTTGAAGATCGTATAGGTTTTTTATATAATATATATATTAATAGACATAAGTGAATTTCATAGAGTATAGCTACATTCAACTCACAAACTATTGCAAGCTAAATATAGCTGTTAATTAAGACAAATAGAAACGATTAGACCTACCCTAAATCAAAAAACAGAATGAGACAAAATTGATTGTAAAAATCACATTACCTATTAAGTTTGTAATAGACCGTACAAGTAGCTAACTTTAAATCGGAGAAGGTGGGATTCGAACCCACGGAAGCTTGCACTTCATCTGATTTCAAATCAGACGCAATCGACCAACTCTGCCACCTCTCCAAGTAATGTACTATATTATAGCGTGCTTTATTTCTTTTTGTCAAGGGTCTAAAAGCTATATTTAAAGGGTTCTACTGTAAAGCATCAATCTTTAATAGTTACAATTGGGCAAGAAGGGATTCGAACCCCTGACACCGTGGTTCGTAGCCACGTGCTCTAGTCCACTGAGCTACAAGCCCTACTTGTATGTATGCAAATATAACTTACCACCCTTTAGCCCTAAAGTCAAACTTTTAACTTTGTTTATTTCTTTCTTTTACTAGCTTTTATAATTTTTCAGGCTATATTGGATCTAACACTATTTTAAACCCTTCTTGGTGAAACTTTTAAAAATATTTTGAAGTGTTCTAACGTAATTGAATAACTCTATCGCGGGCCACCAGCATTATAAAAGGGTAATAGCTCACCAAAGTTGCAAGAATCTTACACTCTAATGATATAACTTGGATACTCCTTATTCAAAACTTTTTAATAATTAGTTTAATTAGTTATAAATTGAATAAAAATTTAATAAAGACCCATCTGTGTTGTCTTATAAAATAGAGTTATAGGACCTATTTTTTATAATTTAGAAAAAATAAATTTAGGTCCTATAACTCTACCAAACTAATACGTAATAATAGATACTCTTATTTAAAAGAATTAATCTAGAGGACGCATTGATAATACTGGCTCATTCTCACGGTTAATACCTTTTTCAAAACCAGCAGCAGCTGCTCTTGCACGACCAGCGTGCCAAAGGTGACCTACCCATAGGAAGAATCCTAGGAAGAAATGAGAACAACATAACCACGAACGAGGTGATACATAGTTAACCGAGTTAATCTCAGTTGCTACACCACCTACTGAGTTTAACGCACCTAAAGGAGCATGTGTCATGTACTCAGCTGCTCGACGCTCTTGCCATGGCTGAATATCATTACGGATCTTATTTAAATCTAGGCCGTTAGGACCACGTAATGGCTCCACCCAAGGAGCTCGCATATCCCAGAAACGCATTGTTTCTCCACCAAAGATAATCTCACCACTTGGCGATCGCATTAGATATTTACCTAGACCAGTAGGACCTTGCGCTGAAGCTACATTAGCACCTAAACGTTGGTCACGTACTAAGAAAGTAAATGCCTGTGATTGAGAAGCCTCTGGACCAGTAGGACCAAAAAACTCACTTGGATAAGCTGTATTGTTGTACCAAACAAAAACTGCAGCTGTAAGACCCATTCCACTAAGTGCAGCAAGACTATATGATAAGTAAGCCTCACCTGACCAAACAAATGTACGACGAGCCCAAGCGAATGGCTTAGTTAAAATATGCCAAATTCCACCTACGATACAAAGGAATCCTAACCAAATGTGACCACCTACAATATCTTCAAGGTTATTTACACTAATTACCCATCCGTCACCACCAAAAGGCGATTTAAGAACGTAACCAAAAATGATTAACGGGTTTAATGTTGGTGCAGTTACAACACGAACATCGCCTCCACCTGGAGCCCATGTATCATAAAGTCCACCAACAAAACAAGCTTTTGCTACTAATAAGAAACAACCAATACCTAGTAAAACTAAGTGAATACCAAGGATTGTAGTCATTTTATTCTTATCACGCCAATCATAACCAAAGAATGGGAATGATTCTTCTAATGTATCTGGACCAATTAGTGAGTGATATACTCCACCAAAACCTAATACAGCAGATGAAATCAGGTGTAAAACCCCAACAACAAAAAACGGGTATGTGTCAATAACTTCACCACCTGGTCCAACACCCCAACCTAGAGTTGTTAAGTGAGGAATAAGGATACAACCTTGCTCGTAAAGTGGCTTCTCTGGGATGTAATGAGCTACTTCAAATAATGTCATAGCACCACACCAAAATACCATTAAACCAGCGTGTGCAACGTGTGCACCTAAAAGCTTTCCTGAAACGTTAATTAGACGAGCATTACCAGACCACCAAGCGAATCCTGTAGATTCAATATCACGGCCTGCGATAACAGTATTAAAGGGCGTTTCCACGTGGTAGAACCTCCTCAGGGAAGATAAAGTTTTCGTGAGGTTGATCTTGAGCAGCCATCCAAGCTCGGATACCTTCATTTAGAAGGTTGTTCTTAGTATAGAAAGTCTCAAATTCTGGATCTTCAGCAGCACGAAGCTCCTGAGATACGAAGTCATATGCACGTAGGTTAAGCGCTAAACCAACAATACCGATTGCACTTGTCCACATACCTGCTACAGGAACAAATAACATGAAGAAGTGTAACCAACGCTTGTTAGAGAATGCAACACCAAAAATCTGTGACCAGAATCGGTTTGCCGTTACCATTGAATATGTTTCTTCTGACTGTGTTGGAGTGAACGCTCGGAAAGTGTTCGCAGCATCACCATCTTCAAATAATGTGTTTTCAACAGTTGCACCGTGAATTGCACATAAAAGAGCTCCACCAAGGATACCAGCTACACCCATCATGTGGAATGGGTTAAGAGTCCAGTTATGGAAACCTTGTAAGAAAAGAAGAAAACGGAAAATAGCAGCAACTCCAAAACTTGGCGCAAAGAACCAACTTGCTTGACCTAGAGGGTATACTAGGAATACTGTAACAAATACAGCAATAGGACCTGAGAATGCGATTGCATTGTAAGGACGAATACCTACTAAACGAGCAATCTCAAATTGACGTAAACAGAAACCAATTACACCAAATGATCCGTGTAAGGCAACAAACGTCCAAAGTCCACCAATTTGGAACCAACGAGTAAGATCACCTTGCGCTTCAGGACCCCATAATAATAGTAACGAGTGACCCATACTATTTGCTGGAGTAGATACTGCAGCTGTTAAGAAGTTACATCCTTCAAGGAATGAACTTGCTAAACCGTGTGTGTACCATGAAGTTACAAATGTAATTCCTGTTAACCAACCACCTACGGCTAGATAAGCACAAGGGAAAAGAAGTAAGCCTGACCAACCAACGAAAACGAATCTATCACGCTTTAGCCAGTCATCAATAAGATCGAATACGCTACGATCTTGCTTTTGTCCGATTGCAATAGTCATATTTATTATTTTTTAAAATTAGTAAAAGTAAACTTGCATCAATTTTATATTTATTGGCAATAATTTAAATAAACGCCAAGATTAAAAAAAATTAAGTTTTACATATCATTACAGTCTACATACATTATAGTATCAATATTAAAGATTTTTTATAAAGTTAACTCAAATTATCCGTTAATTTTCCAGTTATATTTAACCAATTTTGAGCTTCAATATAGTTATTTGGAGCTAATCGGATCGCATTTTTCCAATAATCCCCAGCTTTATCAAACATATCTTTTGCTATTTCAAATTCTTTTTTTTCAGAGGCTTTGGTACCTTGATAATGGTAAATAACTGCGATATTATTTAATGCTTGTGGCATTTTTGAGTTTAAATCTAATGCTTGATGATAGTATTCAAGTGCTTTTGAATAATCTCCATTATTACCGTAGATTAAACCAATATTGTAGAGTATATAACTTCGATCATAAGGATCTTCTTCTAACTTTAAAGCTTCATAATAATTTTCTAATGCCTCAGCATAATCACCATTGGATTGAGCTGACATACCATAACGATAATAAGAAAAAGCTTTTTTCTCATCTTTTGTTGCGGGCAATACCTTAATTAATACGTCGGCTAGTACCGTAAATGTTTTATCAATAAAATTATCGTTTTTTTGGTTCATGAACTAGGATTTTATTTAAATTCAAAAAGTACACGTTTTCAAGAACTATTTTTGAACCCGAAAAATTAATTAAAATATAAGAACTTAATTTTTTGACTAATAAACAGCAATGCAATAAAATTAGAAAAGGAGTTTACTTTTAGTCTACGAAGACTAAACTGCTCGGGCGTTTAACAAATGTTAAACATATTATATGTTACAAGTATCATAAGGTATTATAAATAAAAATGGCTAAACAAAGTATGATTCAGCGCGAAATAAAGCGTGAAAATCTAATAGCAAAGTACGAAACTAAACGTGAAGTTTTAAAACAACAACTTAATAGCAGCGACGGGTACAAAGTAAAACTTCAAATTTATAAAAAATTCGAAAAGATACCTCGAAATTCATCAGCAGTACGACACCGTAATCGTTGTTGGGTTACAGGTCGAAGTCGTGGATTTTACCGAGACTTCGGATTATCGCGCCATGTAGTAAGAGAAATGGCACATGAAGGTATAATTCCGGGCCTTAAGAAATCAAGCTGGTAACCTATATATATATTAATTTATCTATTAATAACAAATGACCCAACGAACACTGCATGGAACTAGATTAAAAAAAGTTCGAGTTTCTGGCTTTCGCGCCCGTATGAAATCAAAAACAGGACGTCGCGTTATCAACGCAAGACGCAAAAAAGGGCGCCTAAAATTAACAGCCTAATTAATAAAATTGTTAATTGTTTAAACACAAGTATTTACTTTATGATAAAGATTCGACTTAAACGATACGGACGAAAGCAAAGACCATCGTATAGAATTGTAGCAATGGATAGTCGCGTTAAAAGAGATGGTAAAGCCATTGAAGAACTAGGATTTTATAATCCACTAACAGATGAAACACATTTAAAATTTGAACCAATCATAAAACGATTAAAGCAAGGTGCACAACCAACAGAGACAGTTCACAATATTTTTGTCAAAGCAAAGATTTTTGAACAAATGTAATTAATGAACAATAATGGCACCAAGATTTAAATTAAATATACTTTGGTTAGAAAATGAACTAGGAATTGCAATAGATCAGATTCAAGCTGGAGAACAAATTCCATTGACAGACTACTTTTTTTGGCCAAAAAGTGATACGTGGGACCAGATTCGACAAGAGTTAGAAACTAAACCATGGATTCTAACGAAAGAAAAAGCTCAACTTTTAAATGCAACAGCAACAATTATGAACGAGTGGCAAAATTCTATGAATAAAACAGCAAAGTAGAATAAAAGATCATGGTATGTCGTTAGGACCGAAAGCTTATAGGCTTATAGCTCAGTGGATAGAGCACCAGATTCCGGTTCTGGGAGGGGAGGGTTCGAGTCCCTCTAAGCCTTGTTATTAACAAATTGGTACATAAATAATGAGTGGAACTAGAATTGCATCTGGCTGGGTTCGAACCAGCGACGTCTCTATGAGAAGCAGATTATGAGTCTGATGCCTTCGACCACTTGGCTACAGATGCTTATGGATCAAATTAATGGAGTTGGTGGGATTTGAACCCACGTCCATTTAACTAGCGATGTTAACTTACCTGCAACAAAAAATAACAATGTATTAGATACTAGCATTAAAACTCTACAAGATTTTTGAATTTAACTTGCGCCTTATTATTAAAATTTCATAAAACGTACGAAGATTTTATGACTAATTCTAAAAAATTATGCGAATGCTAATTTTGAATTAAAGTTACAAATATTGTTTGCATTTATTATAAAAAATTACGACTTTATAAGCCATAGTTAAATTAACACGATAACAAAAAATGTCGAATCCAAAACAACCCCAAATTTAACGCCTACAAACGTATACAAAATTAAAATAGAAAATATAATTTGTCAATTAAAAGAACTATTTTTAATTTAAATTTGGGTAATAGCACAAGAAACTAACTTATCAAATTCAATTAATTATGTAATTGTTCAAAAATTTTTACTTTCACGAACACATTACATTATGAAGAATAAGATTTTGTTATTATCAAAAGGCCTATTTTTAAATTCTATAGCCTCTCAGAATAAGGCCTAAATAATTAGTTCGGAACCAATATAACTTACTAAGTTTACGTCTTCCCCAAACGTTAATTGATTTACGTAATGAATCTTTTGGCCTATTATCATATTGCTCTAAAGTTTTAATAGATCGCTTGGAAGGAATAAAATAAGTTGGCTGCTTACTATTAAGAAAAGATTTAGTAACATCCGTGTTTAGTACGAGTGATTCTTCCGACAATTCAAGAAAATCTTCTAAATTATACGTATAAATTGGTGAAACCATACGGTAAGAATACTTCTCGCCAAACTCACGAGCTTGTTCTCTATCAAAGAAAATATAATTAGTTGATGACCTCTTAACCTTTTGAGAATCCTGTAAAGCTTCAAATTTTAGCTTTTCTTTATCTCTTCTATAATTGCCCTCTAAGCTCGATGGACGAATAATAGTATCAGACCCAGAAATAAAGGCACCATGTAAACTATTTCTGAGATCGCTAATATCAACACCCAACTTCGAGAAAAGGTTTCGTGACTTATCTTTTAACGCCACAATATAAATTGGTACACCTTTAAAAGTAGAATTATATTGGGGGGCGCTTATTATCGACAGAGCCTTCCCTGACAAAGTTTGTCCTAATTGTCGTTCATTAACACCTAATTCACTATTAGTATCTCCTTGACTACTATGTTCTAATAATGCTCTAAGTTCGGTAAGGCTTGGGACAAAGCGGAAATCTACATTAGAAGCAGATCGTGCTAATAAACTATAGGCAGTGTCCAGACCAATACAATGTATTGATAAACCAACTTTATCAATACTATGATCACGTCTAAGATGGGATCTTCTTTCGGAACGCGCTACCATTGTGTCCAAGTATATTTGCGCCTCAGTGGGATCAAGAAATATGAAACCAAACTTTTTTGATTTAGTTGAAAGTGCTTTGTCTAAAGTACGTTTATAAGCTTTACTCTTAGAAAAAGATTTTTGTGCTACATCAGTTTCCTGAACACTGCCCTTTTCGAGATTAAAACCCGAACTTAGAGCAGCATGAGAATGGAATTTTTTAGATCTCGTGGATGCTACAACTATCTCAGTTCTTCCATTTACAATTACATACACTGGAACATCTTTTAACGTTTGCTTCAAAGACTTTATTTTTTTACTGTAAACATCAAAAGATGTTACTTTATCCATATAATCACGAACCCCGAAGAACAATTTGTGAGGTGGATGATTAATAATTTTATTTGGTGATAATTTATCAGATTCCTCCACTAAATCTAATTGATTCCATTGAATTTTAATTTTAGGAGGGTAAGTATATAAATCTTCCAAGAAGTAAACAACATCTGATTCCTTAGCTCCACTGCTAGGTAGAACTTTCCCAACCTCTAATAATTGGTTTGTTGAAAAATAATGATTCAAATTTAGTCCCATAGTCTAATAAAAATGTATTAATTAACTCCTAAAGTTTAAGATCGTATTGTTAATAATGCTGCAATACACAGTACTACTTCACACATGAAAATAAAAAAAAATAATAGTGAAATAAGATTAAATTTAACGAAGTATTTGCTAAATATAAGCATTACATATACTATATATCATATAAGGGCGGTTAGCTCAGTGGTAGAGCGCCTGCCTTACAAGCAGGTGGTCATAGGTTCAAATCCTATACCGCCCAATAATAACCGATATAGATTAATTTGTCCATTGGGCCCATCGTCTAAGGGATTAGGACAGGGACCTTCTAAGTCTCTAATGTAGGTTCGAATCCTACTGGGCCCATTTTTATTGTAATACTATCTAAAAACTTCCTCAAATACGCTTTGAACTTTATCTCCCGAATCAATGGATTCTAATGGATCCTTTCTTAATCTATGTCTAAGACATAACGTGATAACGTTTTCAATATCTTCCACTGTTACCTCACTGCGCTCATTGTAGGCTGCATACGCTTTTGCTGCACGGTTTGTTACAATATCTCCACGAAGACCATCTACATCAAGTGTTCCACAAACTTGTGAAATCTTAACACGTAAATCCAAAGGTAAATCAACACTAGATAAACGATTTTGAGCATCAAGAATCTTTGTTTTTAGAGCCTCCTGATCAGCGCGGGTAGCATTTAAGGCTGTCTCGGGATCATTATCAAAGTTACTACGTTGTTCCACAATTTGTACACGAGTTTCTGGATCACGCACTGTTCTAATCTCAGCGTGCATACCAAAACGATCTAAAAGTTGAGGACGTAATTCACCCTCTTCAGGATTACCAGAACCTACCAGAACAAATCGAGCGGGGTGACGAATAGAAATTCCCTCACGCTCAACAGTATTCCACCCGGAAGCAGCCGAGTCTAATAAAATATCCACTAGGTGATCGTCTAGTAAGTTTACCTCATCAACATATAAAATACCACGGTTAGCTTTAGCTAAAAGACCTGGTTCAAAAGCTTTTATTCCCTCTGTAAGAGCTTTTTCGATATCAATTGTTCCACACACACGATCTTCTGTGGCACCTAAGGGTAAATCAATCATTGGAACCTTTTTATAATCAGCCTCTAATTTACCATCATTTACCACAACTGACTTAACATCTTCACTCATTAATTCAAAATCAGTTAGTGACGAATTAAACGCATCCCCGGCAACAACTTGAATTTCAGGAAGTAGGTCTGCAACTGCACGAATAGTAGTCGATTTTCCAGTCCCTCGATCGCCCATAATCATTACCCCACCAATTCGAGGATCAATTACATTCAAAATCAATGCAAGCTTCATTTCTTCTTGCCCAATGATCGCTGTGAAAGGAAAGACAGGTCGTTCAACGTTTGTTTTAACAATATTTTCTGTGGAAACCATTTTAATCAGTTTTAAAACGAATAATTAAATTTTTCTTAACTATTTGACGAGAATAAGAATAACCGTCAAAAAATACCTGGTGACATTAGTTCTTAATTAAAAAAGTAAAATGTTAAACGTAACTTAACATACTATTAATTCAGAAACTTAACTACTAACTAGTATAAACGAAATTAAATTTAAAAACTAATTTATCTAAAATACAATTTAATTAAAACTACAAAAAGATAATAATTCATCTAGTGATATAATCTATCTAATATTAAATCTTTTAATTATTAATTAATAGCTGGAAAACAATACTTATTATGGCTCGTGTTATAGTTGTTACTTCGGGAAAAGGGGGTGTAGGTAAGACGACCACAACGTCCAACTTGGGAATGGCCTTAGCACGTTTAGGGCATAAAACACTGTTAGTTGATGCGGATGTAGGACTACGCAACTTAGATCTGTTGTTAGGTCTAGAAAATCGCGTAATATATACTGGACAAGATGTATTAAATAAAACGTGTCGATTAGAACAAGCCCTAATACAAGACAAACGACAACCTCAATTAACATTTTTTCCATTATGTTCAAGTCAGTCCAAAAGCCCATTTACAAAATCACAAATACAAGAGCTGATTAATTTAGTCAGTGATAAATATGACTTTGTTTTAATTGATAGTCCGGCTGGAATTGATCAAGGCTTTCAAACTGCCATAGAACCTGCAAAAGAAGCTATAATTGTCGTTACACCAGAGGTACCTTCAATTAGAGACGCTGATAAAGTCATTGGACTCTTAATTGCTCAAGGTATCAAGAATAATAAACTAATTATCAATCGTATTCGACCAAAAATGGTTAAAAGCGATGAGATGATGTCTATAACAGATATTCAAAATATTTTAGGTATTCCAATCTTGGGTACAATACCAGATAGCGAACAAGTAATTATTGCCTCAAATCGGGGTGAACCACTTGTACTAGATGATAAATTATCGTTTCCTGGCGCAGCTTTTGAAAATACTGCACGCCGTTTAGAAGGACAAGAAATTGATTTAATAGATTTAAATAAAAATTCAACCAACCCTGTAAAGACAATATTGGGTAGTTTTCTAAGCCGTAAAAATAAAAAAGGTACGCCATAGGAATGAAAGTTTAAAAGTTTGTAAAGAAACTAAATTTTTAGTTTCTCTACAAACAATATTTTTAAATTAAGCCATTCGCTTTAATTGCTGAAGAGCTAAACGACCAATATTAAATAATGCCCATGAAGCTGCTGTTAAAATCGGAAGTGCAACGATTGCAAGTCTTGTATCCATGTAAACTAAAACCTCAATTAAATAATAAATCTATTTAATATTATACAACGTTTATCGGACTATCGAAAATAGTCCCTTCTATACTTATCACTTTTTTTAATACGTAATTAGTCGATTACTATTATAAATGAAGTACTTACAAAAAATATTCCTCAGTTTTTAAGAATTATTAATGTCAAATTTACCATTTACACTGGATCAATTAAAAATTTTACAGACAATCATAATTGAGGGAAGTTTTAAAAAAGCCGCAACGAAATTATATATTTCGCAGCCAGCTGTCAGCCTTCAAATTCAAAATCTTGAACGACAATTAAATACACCGATTTTCTACCGAGATAAGAGACAAGCGCGATTAACTGAAGCTGGTCAGCTACTATTAAAGTACAGTGACAGAATACTTAATTTGTGTGAAGAAACATGCCGAGGTTTAGAAGAAATACAAACATTACAATCGGGTATATTAATTATTGGCGCCAGTCAGACAACAGGAACATATCTAATGCCTCGATTAATTGGTATTTTTCGACATAAATACCCTCAAATTGCAATTGAATTACAAGTTCACTCAACTCGCCGCATCGCCTGGGGCGTAGCAAAAGGACAAATCGATTTAGCTATAGTTGGGGGTGAAATTCCAAAAAATCTTCAGTCAACACTCGATATCACTTCATACGCCGAAGATGAGCTTGCGCTTATCCTACCAACTTCACACCCTTTTGCCTCATTAGAATATATCCAAAAAGAAGATCTATACCGTTTAAAATTTATTGCTTTGAATACACAATCAACAATTCGAAATGTAATTGAAAATACTTTAATCGAAAACGGGATTGATAGCCGTCAATTTAAAATTGAAATGGAATTAAATTCAATTGAAGCAATTAAAAATGCCGTTCAATCTGGCTTAGGAGCAGCATTTGTATCAGTTTCAGCCATTTCTAAAGAACTAGAACTTAATATCATCCATTGGGCTAAAATTAAGGATATAACTATTAGTCGAACATTATCGATCATCGTTAACCCTAAACGGTATTACGCTAGTTCAATAAAAATTTTTAAACGCGAAATTTTAGACATGTTTCTCGTTTCTTCATCTTTTGATAATAAATTAAATCTATTATGGCCAGAAGAAGAAAAATAATTCAATTTTTTAATTCTCTAATTATTAAATACTAATAATTTCTAAGAAGTGGGTATTGACAAATAACTGTACTACATATACTATAATTATGTACAGATAAAAGTAGCCCCCATCGTCTAGAGGCCTAGGACATCTCCCTTTCACGGAGGTAACGGGGATTCGAATTCCCCTGGGGGTACTAAAAATAAAGTCAAAGTTATACGTCATCACCTTTTTGAGTCTACTGGAGAAGTAAATTTTCCCAATTAAAATCGATCTTAATTGATGGCTCATACATGAACTCATATGAGTTCATGTTGGAAATCTTATCTTGCAATAATGCTGACAAGGACATAGAGCAAGAAATAAAAGATCTCGGGTTAAAATCTAAATTTAGTATACTCAATGATAAATCCTTTGGGGTATGCTTTTCTCGATTATCCTGGAAATCGCCAAATTTATTAGGAGATTCCGTAGCAAGTTAGCTTGAATCACCCAATTTACATTTTATCGCAGTAAAACTTAACAAGACAAAAAAGAATGCACTAAGAATATTTCCAGTGCATTCTTTTTTATAAGAACTAATATTTTTACAACAATTGTAGTTTACAATGAAGATCCTAAGCCTGAATAAGCGCCAAAGAAAAATAAAGTCAGTAAACCAAGAGCAGCAAGCCCTCCAATCGTTGCTACCATCCAAAGTGGTACTCGTCCAGCATCACTCATCTTTACAATCTCCTCAAAAAATTATTTTAATATTGAAATAATTCTAACCTGTCTATTCCACTTAATTAAAGAAATAACTTGAAAATAGTACGGCTAAAACAAAAATTAAAAGTAACCCCCAAAATAATGAAGTTCTATTTAACTCTACAGGTTGTTTATTAGGATTCGGTGCACTCATCTAAAAATATCTCCTATCGTTGAATAAATTGCATTGACGTAATAGCACCAAGAAAAAATACTGTTGGTACTGCTAATGCATGTATTGTAAGCCAACGAAAAGTGAAAATAGGATATGCGATTGGTTGATTTGTATTGATCATTTATACCTCTAACATGTTTTTCTACTTTTATAGGCCTTTTGTTAAATCTTCTAATTCCTGCTTAGCACTGAAACGGTCATTTACTAATGGAATTTGTTGACGATCTTGTGTGAAGTATTCATTAGGTCTTGGCGTACCAAAAACATCGTACGCTAATCCTGTACTAATAAAAAGAAATCCTGCAACAAATAACGCAGGGATTGTAATACTGTGGATAATCCAATAACGAATACTTGTGATAATATCTGAAAACGGTCTTTCTCCTGTTGAACCACCTGACACGATTCTTTCTCCTATTGTACTTAAAATCAATTACTTTTACTTCAGAAGAGAGGTAAAAATATTTTCTTCTCTAAGTTAATTAACTTACGAAGAGTGAATATAAAATTGTTTACTTTGTAGTAACAAATAACTTGTATAAAATTATATAACGAGTTTAGCCTTTTTTCTAATTTTTTTTTAATTCTAACAATGTTACTCATAAAAAAAGTGATAGCTCAAATTAGTTTAAAACAATGAAGTACCAAATCGTTAAATATTAAATTTACTATATTTGTCCGTAGGTATGTAAACCTTGACCAAGAAAATTAACCCCAAGATAACAAATCCAAACAACAACAAAACCTGCAGAAGCTATTAAAGCAGGCTTTTCACCTTGCCAAGATTTTGTAATTCGGGCATGTAAATAAGAAGCAAAAACTAACCATGTAATTAAAGCCCAAGTTTCCTTAGGATCCCAACTCCAATATGAACCCCAAGCTTCATTTGCCCATACTGCTCCAGCTATAATACCAACAGTTAACAATGGAAATCCAAAACTTATTGTCCTATAACTTAAATTATCAATACTTTCTAAAAGAGTTAATCTGGGACTTATTGTGTTACTGACCGTAACGTTATCCGCCGAAAGTAGATTGGAATAATTTTCCGTAGTTTCTGTTTTATAAAATGCTATATTTTCAGTAAAACGGGAATTTGATACAGATTGACTACCATATGAACTACCTTGAATTGAAACCTTCTCCTTTTTGTTGTTAACAAGGACTAGGAAAAAGATACTTAAAAGTGAACCTATTAATAAACTAGCATAGCTTAGCATCATAACAGTAACATGCATCATTAACCAATTAGATTTTAATGCAGGTACTAGGGAAGAAGGCGATTGCATTGCCTCAGGTAATGATAAACTTGCAAACCCAGTAACAAACAAGGATATTGGTGTACTAATAGACCCGATAATGGAAACTTTTGAACGGTCTTCAATAATGACCCCTAATGATGTTATTCCCCAAGCTAAGAACATTAAAGATTCGTATAAGTTACTTAACGGGAAATAACCAGATATTAACCATCTTGAACCTAATAGAATGAAAAGACAAGAACTGGCACAACAATTACCGTAAAATCCTAATTTGGATAAAAATTTAAATTTCGGAAAAACTAAACTTGCCCAACAAACTATTGTTACAAATAACAAATTCGCAAAAATTAAATTATCTAAATTTGATTGAATATCCATTAACTTAAATAATTAAAAAATTTCTCAACTATAAAATAATAGGAATTTCAACTAAATTAAAAACTAATTTTAATAATTTAACTGAATATTCCTATTTTAAGTAACTAAACTACTTCTTCTTGTTCAATTAATACAAAAAATAGTGCAAAACACAAACCTGGAAAAACAAGTGTAACAACTGGTGTTAAAATCGACGGTAAAAAAGATGCTGTCATATTTTTATTACTTTTACTCTAACGTAATTAATAATTTAACTAAACACAATTTTAACATTGTATCGTTATTTATTTAATCTTTCTATAAAAAAGGTTCAATAAAAAATTTCTACTGCTAACTCTTTAATTCCTAATAAAAAATAACATTATGTGACCCACTGTTAAGATTAAAAAGTAAACTCTAGTGCTATAAAGTCATACACGCTGCTAATCCAAATATCAAAGCAGTAATAAATTTATCAGAAACTAAGTAATGAAAGTACAAATACTTTATATAAACTTAAAAGCGGGTAGGGAGAATCGAACTCCCATCATTAGCTTGGAAGGCTAAGGTTCTACCACTAAACTATACCCGCAGCTCTTAGACTAAGATTATACTAGAGTACTCGCTGGGTCAACCTAAAATAAGTTGCTTTATCTCTTTTACTTTTATCAAGATATAACTTATATTATATATTATAGTTTCTTTCAAGGCGATATGGCCAAGTGGTAAGGCAGTGGATTGCAAATCCTCTATCCCCAGTTCGAATCTGGGTGTCGCCTTAAAAATAGTGGGGGTATGGTGGAATGGTAGACACAACAGACTTAAAATCTGTTGATCAATTGGTCGTGAGGGTTCAAGTCCCTCTACCCCCAACAGTTACTATAAGTAGTTACGGTAAATAAAAAACAAAGCTCTACTGCAGTTCGCTAAGATACTTAAATATACTTTCAGCAATCAATGGTGAATATGGAAGAATCGTTTTAACCTTCCTTCCTTCCAGCCTTCCCATTCTTTACTTAAACTTAACACTCTTTTATTTCTAACAAAGTTTTTTCACGTAATTTATTAATTCTTCTTTGAATATTTAATAATCCTCTCTTAACAATGGGTCAACTTCCAATAATTCGCAGTCAAGGAATAAGTCTGAGATTAAAGCTACACCATCAAACAAAATTGAATTGAGTATATTGAACAATTTAGACATTTAGTTACTAAAAGCATTGATTTCCAGATCTTTAACGCGGGTATTTACGACGTTTTTTCAATTGTTATATAGAATCTTGTAATCTAAAAATTACTACCCGATAAAGAATTTGGTCTATACATTTAAATTTAATTATTTAATTTCAAAATCTAAATTTTAAACATAAGTCAAATAAGTCAAACATTGAAGGTTAAAACTATACCACCGAAATCGATACTAATGTATTAAACTCTAGAACTGGATCGATTGAATAAAATTATATAATCCAATGAGATTCAAAAATGCGGTCGGAGAGACTCGAACTCTCATGGGAATACCCGCTAGAACCTAAATCTAGTGCGTCTACCAATTTCGCCACGACCGCAATATTACATTATACAATTTAACAAACAATCTCTGTTAATGCAAATTTTTTGCAAAATAGGAGTAAATATGGATATCTTTTTATCTTTTCCAGACAGTAGTATGGGTTGGGAACAAAAAGCAATGATGTGTTTACATGGTGTTGATATTTGTGCTGGAGTAGCTTCAGGAATGCATGAAGCCGACCCTATAAACACTGTTTACAGTCCCGGGTAGACTAGCAGGCGAGGCAGTAGATAAGCTAAGCGCTTAATAGTGTTTTAGTGTGCTTGTAAGAATTTTTTCGAGAAGCATCACTCTTGTATTTGTAGAGAAACTAAAAATTTAGTTTCTTTACAAACTTTTTAACTTTCATTTTCCCGGCGTATCCTTTTGAATATATGTTTTATTAGAATTAGTTTAATATGTTAAACCAAGACTACGTGTAGTTTCACTACCTAAATAAACACGTACACTTAAAAAGTCTGTAGGGCAGGCCGTTTCGCAACGCTTACAACCAATACAATCTTCTGCCCGAGGAGCTGAGGCGATTTGCCCTGCTTTACAACCGTCCCACGGAACCATTTCTAAAACATCACACGGACACGCACGAACACATTGAGTACAACCAATACAAGTATCGTAAACTCTTACATTGTGAGACATAATTTAACTTAGTGTTTTGCAAAATTAATAATTTACTAATTATAGTTTAGCAGTCTATTTATAAATTTAATTCAATATTACCGTAATTTTTTCTAAAAATATGTAAAATTTAAAATCGATATATCGAGACTAATCGGCCTTACTGGAATTTAAGTAGGTTACATACTTATATAGTATGCAACCTATCTCTTAAGGCGAACTACTATGTAGTTACCCAATCAACATCAACATTCTCGAGAATAATTGAAGAGTTATAAATCTGTAAGATGATAACTAAAAATAATAGAAACATAGCCATAAAAAAGCCCATAACAGGTGTCGTTCCCCAACCTGGAGCTACTTTACCGTATTCTGCATTAAGTGGTCGTAAAATTTCTCCTAATCGCGTTCTTAGTGCCATAATTTTAAGTTCAAGAGAATTAGATTATATAATACTAGTTTATAATATTACTCATAATGTATATTATAAACAAAGTTTTCTATTTACGAGTAACTTATCGAATATTATTTTTTATGGAAAGTGCAAAAATATTAAGTATTTTCATTTCTGGTTTACTTCTGGGTATCACAGGGTACTCAATTTTTACTGCCTTTGGCCCAGCTGCAAAAGAATTACGCGATCCCTTCGAAGAACATGAAGACTAGAAAAAAAATCATTCACAATCGTGAATGATTTTTTTCGCCTAATACGATGTATTCATTTTTTTACTTCTTAACAATTCTTGGAGGATCTCTAAAGAAAATTGCAAAGAAGATTACAACTAATGTTCCAATTAGTAAGAAAGTATATACTAACGCTTCCATAATTTAACTATTAATTATTAATCTTAAACGACACCTTGCTTCTTAGTAGTCTTATCACCAAGTTTCTGGAATGCACCAAATTCAACTTGCTCTAAAACTTCACTACCAATACCTGCAAAAACATCTCTGAATAAAGTACGCCCACCGTGCCATAAATGACCAAGGAAGAATAATAAAGCAAAGTTTGCGTGACCAAAAGTATACCAACCACGTGGGCTACTTCTAAATACACCATCTGATTCTAATGTTGTTCTATCAAACTCAAAAACTTCACCTAATTGTGCTTTTCTTGCGTATTTTTTAACAGTCGGAGCATCTGTAAATACTTGACCATTTAATTTTCCACCATAGAAGTTAGTACTAACACCTACTTGCTCAATACTATACTTTGATTCAGCACGTCTGAATGGAATATCGGCACGAACGATACCATCTTTATCCACAAGAATAACTGGAAATGTTTCAAAGAAAGCTGGCATTCGACGTACAGTTAATTCACGACCTTCTTTATCTTGGAAAACTGGGTGACCTAACCAAGCTTCTGCAATACCATCTCCTTTATTCATTGGACCGGCACGGAATAAACCACCTTTCGCTGGGTTATTACCAATGTAATCATAGAAAGCTAACTTATCAGGGATTCGTGACCAAGCTTGACTTAATGATAAACCTTCACCTAATGAACTTTCTACACGACGCTCAATCTCTTGTTGAAAATAACCACTATCCCATTGGTAACGAGTAGGGCCAAATAATTCAATTGGAGTCGTAGCTGCACCGTACCACATAGTACCAGAGGTAATAAACGCTGCAAAGAATACAGCAGAAATACTACTCGATAGTACAGTTTCAATATTACCCATACGAAGAGCTCGGTAAAGTCTCTGTGGTGGTCTAATCGTTAAATGGAAGACACCAGCAAGAAGACCTAAAATACCTGCTGCGATATGATGAGATGCGATTCCACCCGGATTAAATGGGTTAAATCCTTCTGCACCCCAGGCTGGAGCAACTGCTTGTACACGACCTGTAACACCATAAGCATCAGAAACCCAGATACCAGGACCAAATGTTCCTGTAACGTGGAAAGCACCAAAGCCAAAACATAGTAAACTTGCTAAGAATAGGTGAATACCAAAAATTTTTGGAAGATCTAACGCTGGTTCACCAGTACGTGGATCTCTAAATAACTCTAGATCCCAGTAAACCCAGTGCCAAATTGCTGCTAAGAAACACATTCCTGATAAGATAATATGTGTTAAAGCAACCCCTTCAAAACTCCAGATACCAGGATCTGAAACACTTTCTCCAGTAATACTCCAACCACCCCAAGAATCAGTAACACCAAGACGAGCCATGAAAGGCATTACAAACATGCCTTGTCTCCACATTGGATTTAACACTGGGTCAGAAGGGTCAAAAACTGCAAGTTCATATAATGCCATTGATCCTGCCCATCCAGCAACAAGTGCTGTGTGCATTAGGTGCACGGCGATTAAGCGGCCTGGGTCGTTAAGTACGACCGTATGAACACGATACCAAGGTAGTGCCATAAACTTTTTCCTCCTATAGAAAAATTTTTTACTTTCTTACTCTTTAATTAACAAATCTTAAAAAACAGAAAAACTCAGCTTTAATACTAAGTCAATCTCTTACAACAAATTATATATTGAATTCAATATTTTTAACTAACTTTATTTTAGATTAATAAAAACAGTAAATACTAAAGTATCCTCATTAGTTAATGTTTATTTAATATTAAATACAATGAAAGAAAATAGAAAAGCGAGTGACGCGATTCGAACGCGCGACATCAACCTTGGCAAGGTTGCGCTCTACCCCTGAGCTACACTCGCTTAATATTAGTACTCACTATAAATTATAACAGAAAATTGATTAAACACCAAACGTAAAATAACGTAGAATAGTATTCTAAAAAAATTAATTTAATTGTAGACAGATACCCTGATAATATGGCATCATATTACTATCCAATGCGAATAACTATAATTTTCCTCAGTAGCTCAGTGGTAGAGCGATCGGCTGTTAACCGGTTTGTCGTAGGTTCAAATCCTACCTGGGGAGACTTGAAGATAATAACTCGTACCCCTTCAACTAATTTAATTATACCTAACCGTAAACCGATTTTCCTTTAAGTTTGTCGAATATGTAACAGTAAAATGTGGCTTGGTATTTCTAATAACTGATGTCAGTTCCCAGCAGGAAATTAATGAAAGATAATTTTTTAAGTAGACTGGACGACAAATTATGTGCACATGCGCTGGGAATAGTAGGGATTCAAAGTTTTCGGTGTGATAAACAATCTCCAGGTTTCAAAAATGGGACGTAAATTATAAAATTCTTATCCTGAATAGGATGAGAATTTTATAATTTTATTAGTAATTAAAGAATATTATCTGCCTAGGCAGGAACCACATTAAAAATTCCCGTAAGAATTACTAATGCTGACCATAAACCTGCTCCACTCCAAACAATACCTTGAGATTTTTCCCACTCACCTGGAGTTGCTAAAATAACAGGTACAGCAACCACTAGCGCAAACGATACAAGTATTAATAGGCTAACAAAGACTTGGAGAATTCCGATCATGAGAATTGTTTACTCTAAATTAAATAATTTAAACTTTATTGAATAGTTTATAACATTTTTTTATTAATCGCGGCTAATACAAATAGAAATTTTTAGAAAAAGTTCAAGTAATTATCTTATCACCTAATGTATAATCTACGTAAGTATTTTATTTTTTGTAATATTATATACAGGGGTAATAATAAAATGAATGTAAACTTTTTAATATCATATCTACCCGAGGCATACGCAGCATTTCGTCCAATTGTTGACGTAATGCCAGCAATCCCGGTACTTTTTCTTTTATTAGCATTCGTATGGCAAGCAGCTGTAGGATTTAGATAAAAGAAACTACAAACTACTTTTTTTTTATTTTTCCAAAAATTTATTAAATTGTAGTTTTCTTAACTCGAATTAATAAAAACATTCATCCACAAATTTTTGAAACATTGTCTATTAACTGAAATCAATTACTATAAAAAAACCTTCAATATGGTTGATACTACTTCAAAAACGGGATTTATTTCACAGATCATTGGACCTGTAGTAGATGTAGAATATCCAAACGGCGAATTACCAAAGATCTACAACGCGTTAGTTATTAGCTCGGATAGTTCATCTATTACATGTGAAGTTCAACAACTTCTTGGTAACAATAAAGTTAGAGCTGTTTCAATGACATCTACAGATGGATTAAAGCGTGGAGCAGAGGTAATAGATACTGGTGCGCCAATCTCTGTACCGGTAGGAACAGGAACTTTAGGCCGTATCTTCAACGTTTTAGGTGAACCTGTTGATGAGTTAGGGCCATGTACATCAGATTCTACGTTACCAATTCACCGCCTGGCACCTGCATTTTCTGATTTAGATACCGCTCCATCAGTTTTTGAAACTGGTATTAAAGTAGTAGATCTATTAGCTCCTTACCGTCGTGGTGGAAAAATTGGTTTGTTTGGTGGTGCTGGAGTAGGTAAAACAGTACTTATCATGGAGCTAATTAACAACATTGCACGAGCACATGGTGGAGTTTCAGTTTTTGGTGGTGTTGGTGAACGTACACGTGAAGGTAATGACCTTTACTGTGAAATGAAGGAATCTAAGGTAATCAACGAAGAGAAGCTAACAGAATCTAAAGTTGCGCTAGTGTACGGACAAATGAATGAACCACCAGGTGCACGTATGCGTGTTGGTTTAACTGCACTAACGATGGCAGAATATTTCCGTGATGTAAACAAGCAGGACGTTCTATTGTTTATTGATAATATTTTCCGTTTTGTACAAGCGGGTGCCGAAGTATCGGCATTACTTGGGCGTATGCCATCTGCCGTTGGTTACCAACCTACGCTAGCTACTGAAATGGGTGGTTTACAAGAACGAATCACATCAACAACAGAAGGTTCAATTACATCAATTCAAGCAGTTTATGTACCTGCAGATGATTTAACAGATCCAGCTCCAGCTACAACTTTTGCACACTTAGATGCAACTACAGTATTATCTCGAGGATTAGCATCTAAAGGAATTTACCCTGCAGTAGATCCACTGGATTCTACATCAACAATGCTTCAACCAGCAATTGTAGGTGAAGTGCACTATGAAATTGCACAAAGAATCAAATCAACACTTCAGCGTTACAAGGAACTTCAAGATATTATTGCGATTTTAGGTCTTGATGAGCTTTCAGAGGAAGATCGTCAAACAGTTGCTCGAGCGCGTAAAGTTGAGCGTTTCCTATCACAACCTTTCTTTGTTGCAGAGATCTTTACAGGTTCACCTGGTAAATACGTATCACTAGCTGATTCAATCGATGGGTTCACTCAGTTATTAGAAGGTAAGTTAGATGATATCCCAGAGCAGGCATTCTACCTAGTAGGAAACCTTGCCGAAGTTGTTGAAAAAGCTGAAAAGTTAAAATAAAAAAAAGTTATGAGTTTAAACGTTCGTGTAATCACACCTGATAAAGTTGTCTGGGATGCAGATACGGAAGAGCTAATACTTCCTAGTAGTACAGGTCAACTTGGTATTTTAACAGGTCACGCACCTTTACTTACTGCCTTGGATATCGGTGTTATGAGACTAAAAACTGGATCAAAATGGACATCTATTGTTCTAATGGAAGGTTTTGCAGAAGTCGAAAAGGATACAGTTACAGTACTTTGTAATGGAGCTGAAGAAGCGGATTCTATTGATGCAACTACAGCACAAGCTGATCTTGAAAAAACGATTTTACTAGTTGAAGAAGCAGCAACTAAAAAAGAAAAAATCGAAGCTACAATCGAATTACGTAAATGCAAAGCTCGAATTCAAGCTTTAGCGAAATCGTAAAGGATTAAAAAATTTCTGAGTCAATTAAATTGATTCAGAAATTTTTTAATAATAAAGTGTTATCTATCGTTATTTTTAATCCACTCCATACCACTTTAAAAATACAATAGACCTTTAAAATTAGATGCGGCTATTATTTAGCAACAACCTCGTGTTTTAATTCGGCATCAGTGTCAATACTAACAAAAATTTTAACTTTATTATCTCTATCAATATCTACAACAGCAATATCACCAGGCTTGATTTTTTCAGAAAGTACTTCTTCAGCCAAGTTATCTTCTAATAAACGCATAATTGCTCGACGCAAAGGGCGGGCGCCATAAGTTGGATTATAGCCTTTATCAATTAAATGTAACCTAAATCGTTCAGTTACTTCTAACTGAATACCTTTTGCTGCAATACGAGTGAAAACGTCTTTCAACATCAGCTCAGCAATTTGACCAACTTCGTTTTTTGTTAATTGACGGAATATAATAATTTCGTCCAGACGATTTAGAAATTCTGGTCTAAAGTATTGCTTTAACTCCTCATTAACAAGTGCCTGAATCCGACTATACTGAAACTCTGTTTCATCTTCAGATAATTCAAAACCTAGGCCACCAGCACCTTTTTCGATCACTTTTGAACCGATATTAGAAGTTAAAATAAGAAGTGTACTCTTAAAGTCAATTGTACGACCTCGCGAATCTGTTAAACGGCCATCTTCAAAAATTTGAAGTAATAAGTTAAAAACATCTTGGTGAGCTTTTTCAACTTCATCAAAAAGCACCACTGTATAAGGACGTCTTCTTACAGCTTCTGTTAGCTGACCACCTTGATCATACCCAACATAACCCGGGGGTGAACCAATTAATTTTGAAACTGTATGACGTTCCATGTACTCAGACATATCTAATCTTACCATCGCATCTTCGGAACCAAAGAAATAAGAAGCCAAAGATTTCGTTAATTCAGTTTTACCAACACCGGTCGGTCCTGCAAAAATAAAACTTGCGATAGGTCGATTCGGGTTCTTTAAACCAACTCGAGCTCGTCTTATTGCTTTTGAAACTGCCGCTACTGCCTCATCTTGACCAATAATACGACCATGTAAAGTTTCTTCCATATTCAATAACTTATCCGATTCACTACGAGTTAATTTATTGACAGGAACACCAGTCCACGCAGATACGATTTGTGCAATGTCTTCTTCAGTTACAACTGGAGCTTCAACTTTTTGATCTTGATCTGTTGGCGTATCTCCTCCTTTAGAACTCCAAATAACAGCCTGAATTTGTGCATTAATCTCTAATTCACGTACACGTAATTTACCAGCCAACTCAAAATCTTGACTTCGAATAGCTGCATCTTTTGATTTTAATAATTCACGCTTTTCCTCGTCTAATTGCTTAGCGACAGCAGGCAACCTAAAACTCATTAATCGAACCCGAGATCCTGCTTCATCGATTAAATCAATCGCTTTATCAGGGAGGAATCGATCAGCAATATACTGATCAGCAAATTTTGCCGCTGCATTTAATGCCTCATCCGATATCGTCAATTTATGGTGTCGTTCATAACGATCACGTAAACCAAATAAAATTTCAATTGTTTCGTCAACAGACGGCTCATTTACCATTACGGGCTGAAAACGACGCTCTAAAGCCGCATCTTTTTCAATGTGCTTGCGGTATTCTTCGATCGTTGTTGCACCAATACATTGTAATTCGCCTCGAGATAAGGCTGGCTTTAATATATTAGCTGCATCAATTGCACCTTCAGCCGCACCTGCGCCAATTAATGTATGAACTTCATCAATTACTAAAATGACTTCTCCGGATACTGCTACTTCCTCCATAATTCGCTTAAGACGCTCTTCAAACTCACCGCGATATTTTGTCCCCGCAATTAAAAGACCAATATCTAGAGCAACTACAAGCTTACCTTCAAGAGTATCGGGTACATCTCGATTTGCAATTCGTTGAGCCAATCCTTCAGCAATAGCTGTTTTACCCACCCCTGGCTCACCAATCAATACAGGGTTATTTTTTGTTCGTCGTCCTAAAATTTGAATAACACGCTCAATTTCTTTTTCACGACCAACTACTGGATCTAATTTACCATCAATAGCTTTTTGAGTTAGATTCGTACCAAATTCATCCAAAGTAGGTGATTTACTACGACTCGCATTACTATCAGAATTAACTTTTGTATTCTCACCTAAAGAGCGAATAATTTCAGTTCGTAACTTTGACAGGTTAACATCTAATTGTTCAAGAACTCGAGCAGCTACACCCTCGCCCTCAACTATTAAACCAAGAAGTAGATGCTCGGTACCAATATAATTGTGACCTAATTGCCTCGCTTCTTCTAAAGACAATTCTAAACAACGTTTAGCACGCGGGGTAAAAGGTATTTCAACAGCAACAAACCCGGAACCACGACCAATAATTTTTTCAACCTCAATACGGGCGTCCTTTAATTTAACTCCCATGGATTTTAAAATCTTTGGACCAACACCATTACCTTCGCCAATAAGACCTAGGAGTATTTGTTCTGTCCCCACAAAATTGTGACCAAGGCGTCTAGCCTCTTCTTGAGCCAACATTATTACCTTAATGGCTTTTTCCGTAAAACGTTCAAACATATAATTTTAAAACTCTTAAGACTTTGTAATAATTGACCCGACTCTATAATAATTCCTGTACTACTGTCACACCGAATACTTTTGATTTTTCCTTAATATCCACTTACTATAACTATTTAAATAACAAGAAACTAACATACTATTTCCCCTTAAACATCAACAATAATCTATTCTTTTATGTTACAATTTTACTGTCGGTTTTTAAACCAACATTCATTGACTTCACCCCAGGGTATCAAAACCTTTTGATAAAATTTTCATAAAAGATACTCTAATATAGAGTCATTATTTTTTTGATCTAGTATAATATTACTTAACATTGAATGCAATATTCTTAACGAGCAAGAAAATTGATTCGACTAAGTACTATAATATAGTTATTATTAGAATAGCTTTTAGGAAAGTTAAAAGCATAAGAACATTTAGTTTTATAAAGCTTTTATATATATATATCAAATATTATTTAAACATATGATTAACTGGTCAGTTTTTGCACAATTAGCGTCATTAACACTTGTTGTCCTTTCAGGACCTGCTATTATTTTCCTTTTATATTTCAAACAAGGTAACATGTAAGAGTTACTTAATTGAAAATTAGGAAATACTCGTAAAATTTCGACCCACAAAGTATATAATACAAACAATGTTTTATTATATATTTTGTTCAATCGCAATTGACTCTAAAAAGTTCGGTTGGTATCGTATAGTAAGATCATTTTAGTGAAGCGCTCTTAGTTCAGTTGGTAGAACGTAGGTTTCCAAAACCTGATGTCAGAGGTTCAAGTCCTCTAGGGCGTGATTTACATAAAACTTTTCTCTTTTCATAAGTGCTACTATACTAAAAGTGGACTTAAATACCTGGAGAGGTGGCTGAGTGGTTGAAAGCTTTAGATTGCTAATCTAATGTACGTCGTAAGATGTACCGTGGGTTCGAATCCCATCCTCTCCTATGTAAAAATTATATATACCTAGAACAAATAAAATTTACGTTAATCTAGCCTCTACAGAAAAATAGGCGCTTGACTCGCACAGGTAAGAAATCGTTTTTAATCCAAGTAAATACTTGTATCTCGTAAATATTGTAGTTAAACAACTAAAAAGAAATGATATAATATTGCAAGTAAACCCATTTTAAAAGAAAGAATTATGGACATCTTAAGCTTAGGTTGGTCATCTCTAATGGTTATGTTTAGCTTTTCGCTAGCATTAGTAGTTTGGGGACGTAATGGCTTCTAATAACTTAAAAGCTAAATTATTAAATATACAGACTTTATTATTAAAAGTAAAATAAGATAATACGCAATGACTAAAGAAATTTTTACTGTAGCCGGAGTTATGTGGGTATTAACACTAACTGGTCTAAGTGTTGGATTTGGACTATTAAAAATTCAAGGAGAATAACCTTATTATAGGCGGGTACAATGACTATAATCGAAAACTTTTGGATTGCACTAACAATAGTAATCATTCTTTTCGTATTATCTACCGATCCAAAAACTTCAGGATCGGGAAATAATCAAGCAAGTATAATCTCAAGCGTGAGCGAAAGACAAAAGTCAATAAGAACAATTATATGGATTCTTATCAGTTGTTTCTACGTTTTAAGTTTGCTAATTAGTTACTATTAAATAAAAGTTATAACCATTTGCCTTTATACAGGCAATAAATTTAACGCGCTTCAAATAATATCTACATCTGGTATTATAAGGTCTAAAAAAATCAGAAAGAGTTTGTAAAAGATTAACTCTTTCTGATTTTTTAGATAATTAGCTAAAAAATGCAATATTATTAAGCAATAGGTAAGCCACGACAGCACCCCCTAAAGAACCAATAAAGAAACCACCTGTGAATTTTCGCCACCCTTTTGATGATTCTAAACCTTCAAGCTGTCCAGCGTCTTGAAAAGAAGCTAAACCATAAATAGTTAGACCAAGTGTTAAAATCAGTACTAGTCCAATATCTGAAAGTAAGCCAGCAAGAAGTGCATTTTCAGTATTACGCATGGGCCCAAGAATATAAAATGGACCGATTAAAAAATAACCATGTGCCATTCCAACTTCAAGCCCACGCATAAGAGCAGATAAACCTTTTCTATAAATAGGTAAATTACCTAAATATAATTTTGTTGCTGTTGAAGTTGTTACTGGTGTAGATAGATTACCTACAAATGGATCATTGTTATAGGGTTTGACAAATTCGCTCATGTATTAGATCTCCCGGGTAAGTTTTTAAACTAACTGACAATAGATTTATAAATCAATATTATAAACGGAAACTGACTGAAATTACGTGAAATATTAAAATATGATCTGTTAAGGAATCAGCCTATTGCGCTATAAAAATTAACACGGGTAAAAAAATCGGTAATAATTTAAAAAACTAATATAGACTTTTGAATTTTCTAAAATCGGGATGACAGGATTCGAACCTGCGACCCTCTGCTCCCAAAGCAGATGCGCTACCAAGCTGCGCTACATCCCGTCTTCACTAAACTACATGTATAATCATACTAAGGATGAAATCAGTTGTCAATACTAACGTAATAAGTTTACTAAAAAAATCAGAGAAACTCGTACGAGTTTCTCTAATTTTTATTTAAAGGGACTATTAACCAAACTTACCAGTTGTCGAGGCAATTACAAACGGTGCGAAAGTAAAGATAAAACCGACTGTAAAATGCGCTAAACCAACAAGTCGAGCTTGAACGATTGATAAAGCTACTGGTTTATCACGCCAACGAACTAAGTTCGCAATTGGCGTACGCTCGTGAGCCCAAACCAATGTTTCAATCAATTCTTGCCAATAACCACGCCAAGAGATTAAGAACATGAATCCAGTTGCCCAAATTAAATGTCCAAATAAGAACATCCAAGCCCAAACAGCTTGAGCATTCATACCTTGAGCATTATAACCATTAATTAACGGTGCGGAATTTAGCCATAGATAATCACGTAACCAACCCATAATATATGTAGAAGACTCGTTAAACGCAGCTGCGTTACCACCCCAAATTGTTAAATGTTTCCAGTGCCAATAGAACGTTGTCCAACTAATTGTATTCAACATCCAGAACATTGCTAAGTAGAAAGCATCCCAAGCTGAAATATCACAAGTACCACCACGACCAGGACCGTCACATGGGAAACTATAACCAAAATCTTTCTTATCTGGCATTAGTTTTGAACCACGGGCGTCTAACGCACCCTTCACAAGAATTAATGCAGTTGTATGAAGACCTAATGCAATTGCATGGTGAACTAAGAAATCACCAGGACCAATCGTTAAAAATAACGAATTCTTACCGCTATTAATTGCTTCAATCCACCCAGGTAACCAAATTTTACTACTTGCAACAGTAGCAGCACTCGTTGATGACGATAACAATACATCAAACCCATATAGCGCTTTACCTGATGAAGCTTGAATGAATTGAGCAAATACAGGTTCAAATAAGATTTGCTTTTCTGGAGTACCAAAGGCAACACAAGTATCATTATGGATATACAATCCAAGTGTATGGAAACCTAAGAATAAACTAACCCAACTTAAATGAGAAATAATAGCCTCTTTATGCTGAAGCATTCTAGCTAAAACGTTATCCTTATTTACCTCTGGATCATAATCACGAACAAAGAAAATTGCACCGTGAGCAAATGCACCGACCATTAAAAAACCAGCTATGTATTGATGATGTGTATACAAAGCAGCTTGCGTAACATAATCTTTAGCCATAAAGGCATAAGCAGGTAACGCATACATGTGCTGTGCAACTAATGATGTAGCCACGCCTAAAGACGCTAACGCTAGACCTAGTTGCATATGTAAGCTATTAGTAATTGTTTCAAATAAGCCACGGTGTCCTGCACCTAAACGACCTCTAGGAGGTACGTGGGCATCAAGAATTTCCTTCATACTATGGCCAAGACCCCAGTTTGTGCGGTACATGTGACCAGCAAAAATAAATACAATAGCAATAGCTAAGTGATGGTGAGCAATATCTGTCAACCACATTGATTGCGTTTGTGGGTGAAAACCACCAAGGAATGTTAAAATAGCTGTTCCTGCACCTTCACTTGTTCCAAAAATATGTGCTGCTGTATCAGGATTTTCTGCGTAAACACCCCAGTTACCATTAAAAAATGGAGTTAATCCCTCAGGATGAGGTAAAACTGAAGTGAAATTATCCCAACGAACGTGTTGACCACGAGACTCGGGAATTGCAATGTGAATTAAATGACCAGTCCAAGCTAATGAACTTACTCCAAATAAACCAGATAAGTGGTGATTTAGTCTTGATTCATTATTTTTAAACCAAGCAATACCTGGGCGGAATTTTGGCTGAAGATGTAACCAACCTGCAAATAATAAAGTAGTTGAAAGAACTAATAAACCAAGTGCACCAAAATATAAATCCGTATTTGTGCGCATACCAATTGTATACCACCAATGATAAACACCGGAAGTGGCAATGTTAACAGGGTAAGAAACACCACCTCTTGTAAAGGCTTTAATTGCAGATTGCCCAAAATGAGGATCCCAAATTGCGTGAGCAATCGGCTTTACTTTCAAAGGATTTAAAACCCATTGCTGAAAGTTACCCTGCCACGCAACGTGAAATAAATTACCTGATGTCCATAAAAAGATGATAGCCAAGTGACCAAAATGAGAAGCAAAAATCTTTTGGTAAAGACTCTCTTCTGTCATCCCATCATGACTTTCAAGATCATGAGCAGTTGCGATACCATACCAGATTCTTCTAGTTGCGGGATCTTGTGCAAGTGCCTGACTAAACTTAGGAAATTTAGTAGCCATAATTAATTTTATTTATTATCTTTTTGTTAAGTTAAGATTTACTGAACAGATATAACTCGTGCTAAGAAGAACGACCATGTTGTACCAATACCACCAAGTAGGTAATGAGCTAAACCAACAGCTCGACCCTGAGTAATACTTAAAGCACGTGGTTGAATTGTTGGAGCAAGCTTAAGCTTATTGTGCGCCCAAACAATTGACTCAATTAATTCTTGCCAGTAACCACGACCACTAAATAAGAACATTAGACTAAACGCCCAAATAAAGTGTGCACCTAAGAAAATTAAACCATACGCTGACTGAGCAGAACCGTAAGACTGAATTACTTGAGATGCTTGTGCCCAAAGGAAATCACGTAACCAACCATTAACTGTCAATGCACTTGTTGCAAAATTACCACCTGTAATGTGAGAAATTTTACCTGTACTTGAAATAGTTCCCCAAACATCAGATTGCATCTTCCAACTAAAGTGGAAAATTACTACCGAAATACAATTGTACATCCAGAATAACCCTAAGAAAACATGATCCCAAGCAGATACTTGACAAGTACCGCCACGACCAGGACCGTCACAAGGGAATCGGAAACCTAAATTTGCTTTATCAGGAATTAATCTTGAACTACGAGCAAACAATGTACCTTTTAATAGAATTAAAACAGTTACATGAATTGTAAAAGCATGAATATGGTGAACCATAAAATCTGCTGTACCTAATGTAATAGGCATCATAGCAATCTTACCATTAACTGCAACAACGTCACCACCGAAAGCATAGCTTGATGTCGCTAAGGCATTTGGCGCAGTGTTACCTGGGGCTAATGTATGTAAAGATTGAACCCACTGTGCAAAAATAGGTTGTAATTGAATTGCTTTATCCGCGAACATGTCCTGCGGACGACCTAAAGCACGCATAGTATCATTATGAACGTATAGTCCAAAGCTGTGCGTTCCTAAGAAAATACAAACCCAATTTAAGTGTGAAATAATTGCATCACGGTGTCTTAAAACACGATCTAAAAGGTTATTATAAGACTGGACTGGACTATAATCACGAACCATAAAGATTGAGGCGTGGGCACCAGCACCACAAACACAGAAACCACCAATCCACATATGGTGCGTGAACAATGATAACTGTGTTGGATAATCAACACCAATGTATGGGTATGGAGGCATTGCATACATATGGTGTGCAACAATGATACTTAATGAACCCATCATAGCTAAATTAATAGCTAGTTGTGCGTGCCAAGATGTAGTTAAAATCTCATATAAACCTTTGTGACCTTCACCAGTTAGTGGACCCTTATGAGCTTCTAGAATCTCTTTCATACTATGACCGATACTCCAATTTGTGCGGTACATATGACCAGCAAAAATAAATAAGACCGCAAGAGCTAAGTGATGATGTGCCTGATCAGTTAACCATAAACTACCTGTGATTGGGTTTAAACCACCTTTAAAAGTTAAGAAATCAGAATACTCACCCCAGTTTAGTGTAAAAAATGGAAGTAATCCTTTCTTAAAACTTGGATAAAGCTGGGCCATTAAATCTTGGTTGAATAATAACTCGTGAGGTAATGGAATCTCTTGTGGAGCTACGCCAGCATCTAATAACTTATTAATAGGAAGACTGATATGAATCTGGTGCCCTGACCAAGATAAACAACCTAAACCTAATAAACCAGCTAAATGGTGGTTCATCATTGACTCAACATTCTGGAACCATTCAAGCTTTGGTGCTGCTTTATGGTAATGGAACCAACCGGCGAAGACCATTAATGCCGACATTCCTAAAGCACCCATCGCAGTCCAGTACAACTCAGTTTCATTAGTAATACCTGCAGCTCTCCAAAGTTCAAAGAAACCAGATGTAACTTGAACACCAGAAAAACCACCACCAACGTCACCATTTAAAATTTCTTGACCGACAACAGGCCAAACAACCTGTGAACTTTGCTTAACAGTTGTCGGATTGCTTAACCATGCTGAATAGTTTGAAAAACGTGCACCATGGAAATATGCTTGACTAATCCAAATGAAGATAAGAGATAATTGCCCAAAGTGAGCACTAAATATCTTACGAGAAATATCTTCTAGGGAGCTTGTTTGGCTATCAAAGTCGTGGGCATCAGCGTGTAAGTTCCAAATCCATGTTGTTGTTTTTGGACCTTTTGCTAATGTTCGAGAAAAATGCCCAGGTTGCGCCCATTTTTCAAATGAAGTGGCAACTGGATTTTTATCTACTATAACTCTAACTTTGCTAGCCTCTAGTTCTTTAGAGCTAATTTTCATTTTTACTCTCCTTTACTGAGACATGTAAATAGGAAATCTGTAAATTATTTTTAACCATCAACCAATATATTGATATCAATCTAAGTCTATCAACACAAATATTAAAATTCAAACATCTAACTAGACTTGCAATAAATACTACTAGACTTCTAATATAACATTTTACTCCAATTTATTTAATCTATGGTGATTGTTATCAAAAAAATTGAAAAAAGATATTAATTTAAGTGATTTAACCATTAACAAACTATACAAACAATTGAAAAAAAGTCATAGAAAATTATTTAGAGATGAAGCTATAATTTTTATTATGACACTCTATGACTATTAAAAAAGAGAAGTAACATACCGTTACTTCTCTTTTTTATGAAAAAATTCTAATAAATTCTTAGAAGAATCCTAAAGTTAAAGCTTGGTTAATTGGTACTGTCGCACCAATACCTAACCAAAATGCAACAAAAGTACCAAATAAAAATACTAATGAAGCAACTGGTCGTCTAAATGGATTCTGAAACTTATTAACATTTTCAATAAATGGTACAGTAATTAAACCAATTGGCACAGCTGCCATTGATAATACACCTAAAAGTTTATTAGGAATTACACGTAATAAGTTAAACGTTGGGAAGAAATACCACTCTGGTAAAATTTCCAATGGTGTCGCAAAGGGATCAGCTCGTTCGCCAAGAGCAGTTGGTTCTAAAACAGCTAAACCAATACAACACGCAAATGTACCTAAAATACAAACTGGAAATATATAAAGTAAATCATTTGGCCAAGCTGGCTCACCATAATAATTATGACCCATACCTTTTGCTAATTTTGCACGTAGTTTTGGATCAGATAAATCAGGCTTTTTTAAAATTGACATAATAACATTATTAATTTTTATATTTAAAGAGGACCAGAAATACCCTGCTTACGAATCATGATAAAGTGCGTAAGCATTAATACCACTGCAACTACCGGTAAAACAAACGTATGAGCACTATAAAAACGAGTCAAAGTTGACTGTCCAACACTTACACCTCCACGTAATACTTGAACAATTAAACCTCCAACAATTGGTACTGCATCCGGTACACCTGTTACAATTTTACAGGCCCAATATCCAACTTGATCCCACGGTAAAGAATAACCAGTTACACCAAAAGATACTGTTACTGACGCTAATAATACACCTGTTACCCATGTTAACTCACGAGGTTTTTTAAA